AGCGTCAGGCTGGAACACAGTCGAAAGAGAGGGTATTTCTATACGCCACCCAGCACAATTTGTTCTAGTTGGTTCAGGTAATCCTGAAGAAGGGGAATTACGTCCTCAACTACTTGATCGTTTTGGAATGCATGCCGAAATAAGAACTGTTAAGGATCCTGACTTAAGGGTAAGGATCGTAGAAGAAAGAACTTTATTTGATCTAAACCCCTATGCTTGGGTCGATAAATATAAAGACCAACAAGATTTATTAAAACAAAAAATTATTGACGCTCAAAATATTTTAGATACTGTAGAATTATCATATGACTTTAGGGTAAATATCTCAAAGGTATGTAGTGAACTTGATGTTGATGGATTAAGAGGAGATATAGTTACTAATAGAGCTGCTAAAGCATACGCTGCATTTCAAGGTAAAAAAAATGTCTTAATGGAAGATATTCAGAAAATTATTGTTTTATGTTTACGTCACCGTCTAAGAAAAGATCCTTTAGAATCAATTGATTCTGGTTATAAAGTTAAAAAAGTTTTTGAAGAAATATTTGAGATATTATAATCAATTAGTTCAAGGGAATGGTATCATTTAAATTTTGATACCTTTCTTTTGGCTAGTTACTAAAGTAATTATAAGGTTATATGTTATAATAAATATTATAAAAAAGCCGGGATAGCTCAGTTGGTAGAGCAGTGGATTGAAGATCCTCGTGTCACCAGTTCAAATCTGGTTTCTGGCAATTAAGTTTAATTGTGTTTGATAAAATTTTAATTTCAAAATCTAATTATATTTATGGGTAAGGTTTATGATTGGTTTGAAGAAAGATTAGAAATTCAATCAATTGCTGATGATATTACAAGTAAGTATGTTCCTCCTCATGTGAATATTTTTTATTGCTTTGGAGGTATTGTTTTTACATGCTTCTTAGTTCAAGTTGCAACGGGATTTGCAATGACATTTTATTACAGACCTAGTATTAGTGAGGCTTTTTCTTCAGTTGAATATATTATGACTGAAGTAAACTTTGGGTGGTTAATTCGATCTATTCATCGTTGGTCTGCAAGTATGATGGTACTTATGTTAATTTTACATGTTTTCCGAGTTTATTTAACTGGAGGATTTAAAAAGCCTCGTGAATTAACATGGGTTACCGGAGTAACTCTAGCTGTTACAACAGTGTCTTTTGGTGTAACAGGTTATTCATTACCATGGGACCAAGTAGGATTTTGGGCATGTAAAATTGTAACAGGAGTACCTGAGGCTGTCCCTATTATTGGACCTCCAATAGTTCAACTATTACGTGGAGGAGTTAGTGTAGGACAAAATACTTTAACACGATTTTATAGTGCGCATACCTTTGTTTTACCGTTAGTTGCAGCTGCACTAATGATTACACATTTCTTAATGATAAGAAAGCAAGGTATTTCGGGACCATTATAAATGGTAAAAAAATAGTATTAAATATGATTTATTAAAGAAATAAGATTTTAGTTTTTAATATATATAAATATAATAATAGGAGATATTATGTCAATCTTAAAAAAACCGGATTTAACTGATCCTAAATTACGTGCTAAATTAGCAAAAGGAATGGGGCACAATTATTATGGTGAGCCTGCTTGGCCGAATGATATTTTTTATATGTTTCCTATTTGTATTTTAGGGACTTTTGTATTAGTTATTGGTTTAGCTGTGATGGAGCCTTCAGCTTTAGGTGAAAAAGCTAACCCATTTGCAACTCCATTAGAAATTTTACCTGAATGGTATTTTTTTCCAACCTTTAATTTATTACGTGTTTTACCAAACAAATTATTAGGTGTTTTAGCTATGGCGGCTGTGCCATTAGGCTTAATAACAGTACCTTTTATCGAGAATGTTAATAAATTCCAGAACCCATTTAGAAGACCAGTAGCTTCAACTGTCTTTTTAATAGGAACATTTGTTGCTATATGGTTAGGTATCGGAGCTTGTTTACCAATAAGTAAAGCAATAACATTAGGGTTATTCTAAATAATAAATAAATATTAAAGAATCTTAATTATTTGGTATTGATAGACTTTAAACACTTAAAAAATTTTTAAGCGTTTAAAGTCTAATAATATTAAATTTTAAAAGTTTTTTTTACGTCATCTATTGCGCTTTTTAAAATAGTTTCAGCTTCGCCAGTTAATTGTTTTGAAGAATTTACAATTTCTAGGTATTCTGGTTTAGAATTTGCTATATATTCACGAAGACTTTTTATATAAGGTGAAATTTCAGCAATTTCTAAATCGTCTAAAAATCCATTCGTCCCAATGTATATAATAGCTACTTGTTCAGCAACAGGGATTGGTGAATTTTGCGCTTGTTTTAAAATTTCTCTTAATCGTTGTCCTCGAGCTAGTTGAGCTTGTGTTGCTTTATCCAAATCTGAAGCGAATTGTGAGAATGCTTCAAGCTCATCAAATTGTGCTAATTCTAATTTTAACTTTCCTGCCACTTGTTTCATAGCCTTTATCTGTGCTGCGGAACCTACTCGGGATACTGAAATACCAACATTGATTGCAGGACGTAACCCAGCATTAAATAAGTCACCTGATAAAAAGATTTGGCCATCAGTAATTGAAATTACATTAGTAGGTATATAAGCAGAAACATCTCCAGCTTGAGTTTCAATAATTGGTAATGCAGTCATACTACCACCACCAAGTACATCATTTAGTTTTGCTGCACGCTCTAATAAACGTGAATGTAAATAAAAAACATCCCCTGGGTAAGCTTCTCGGCCAGGTGGGCGACGTAATAATAGAGACATTTGACGGTAGGCTGATGCTTGTTTTGATAAATCATCGTATATTACTAAAGTATGCTTACCAGTATACATAAAGTATTCAGCAATTGCTGCACCTGTATAAGGAGCAATATATTGTAATGTGGCAGGTTGGTCTGCATTCGCAGCAACAATTACAGTATAGTCTAAGGCTTCTCTTTCTTGTAAATTAGTTACAGCTTGTGCAACAGAAGAGGCCTTTTGACCAATTGCAACATAAACACAAACAACATCTTGTCCTCTTTGGTTAATAATTGTATCTAGAGCAATAGAAGTTTTTCCAGTTTGTCTATCACCAATAATTAATTCACGTTGACCTCTACCAATTGGAATCATCGCATCAATGGCAGTAATACCAGTTTGTAATGGTTCACAAACAGATTTTCTACTAATAATACCAGGAGCCATTGATTCAATAAGGCGTGTTTCTGTCGAAGCTGCTTCACCTTTACCATCAATCGGTATAGCTAAAGGATCTAAAACTCGACTTAATAAACTATCACCTACAGGAATCTGAGCAATTCGACCTGTTGCTTTTACTGTACTTCCTTCTAAAATTTCTCGTCCATCACCCATAAGAACCGCACCAACATTGTCATTTTCTAGGTTTAATGCGATCCCAATTGTACCTTCATCAAATTCTAGTAATTCACCAGCCATTACTTCGTCTAATCCATAAACCCGAGCAATTCCATCCCCAACCTGTAATACAGTTCCAATAATATCAATATTTAGATCGGTACTATAATCTTCAATCTGTTTTCTAATAATATTACTTATTTCATTAGGATTTGTCATAAGATAATCAATTTTTTTTTCTTCCTTGAATAAGAACTTTAAATTACAGAAAAAATAGGATAGAACAATTTTATCCTTTATTTAATTTAAAACAAAAACTAGGAAAAATCTTTATAGAAACCATTATTATTTATAAGTTCTAATTTAATAAGTTTATTTCCATTTGTTTTGCTAAGCTTTCTAATTCTCCACGTAAACTTAAATCAATAATTTTAGAATCAACCTTAATAATAAAGCCACCTAAAATTTCTTTATCCACACGGAATGTTACATTAATTTTAGAATAGTAAACTTTAGAAGTTGTAAATTCAGGACCTAGTAATATTTTAAGCTTTTCTATTAGTTGTGTTTTTTGTTCTTTGCTCAATGTAGAGGCAGAATAAACTTCAACAAATTTAAGACAAACAAAATCATAGGCTTTATTTAAAAAAGTTTGGGTAATAATTTGAAGAAAACCTATTCTTTTTTTATCTACTAGAAGCATTAAAAAATTTTTTGTTGTAGAACTTGTTTTTTTTGATATACACTTTTCTAAAACATTTTTTTTATCCTTATCTAGAATCAAAGGATTATCTAAATATTTTTCTAATACTGGAGTTAATTTTAGTACTGTTAATAAATTCTCCATATCAAAAATAATTTGAAAGAAGACTTGAGTGTCAGCATTTTCTTCTTTTAAATACAAATTTAAGCCTAATTGTAATAAAGCTTCTGAATACGGGTTTGCTATTTTTGAACCAAACATTGTGTTAGCCATTTTTAATCTCCTAATTGCGTTATTTTCCGATTTACAATAGCAGATTGTTCTACTTTTCCTAATTGTTTTTGAAGTTTAAAAATAACACGGTTTAATGCTTTTTTTGAAACTTCCTTAATAACATCATTGAAAATTTTATTTTCTCGGTTACGTAAAACTGCTATTGCTGTTGTAAACTTTTTAGAAAGGTCTTCTTTACCTTGATCCCATTTAAGTTTTAAAACATTCTGCTTTGTAACTTCCATTTGATGATTTATCTCTTTAATGATAATATCCATTTGTGCCCACTGTTTTTTAGCTTCAGTATAACGTTTGTTAGAATCTGCTAAACGAGTTTCAGCATTTTGTATATCGTCTACAATTTTTTTTTTACGCGCTGTAAGATTTTCTGTTAAAAAGTTTTTTATCACAACAAAAAGGATTACTAGCAACAAGATTATATTTATAATATTTGTTTCAAATATATCCGTATTTAATGCTACTCCAAAATTTTCACTTGATGCAAAGTACTCTAGATAACTTTTCATTTTTTTATTAATTAATTAATATTTGTAAATTTTCATAGGCACTCTTTATTCTTAAAAAAGAAAAGTATATTTAATATCTACGTAAGAAGCTTTGTCATAATTTGGCTACTTAAAGAATCAATTTCATTATCGAAGCTTGTTAATATGCTATCCTTGTTATTTTCAAAATTTTCAGTTGTTTCAATTAAAAATTTATCAATAAAAAGTTGAGAGGACTTCATTTTTTCCTCTAAAATATCTTTATATAACTTTTGATAAGTTAATAAATCTAATTTAGCTGCTTTACGGGCTTTGGATGTTTTTGCTTCATATTTTACATTTAATTGGTTAGACTTTGTTAGCACACTCGTAGCTTCATCTAAACTTTTTTTAATATAAAGATTTCGTTCATCAATAGTATCTAAAAGAGGTGTATACAGGATAAAATTTAAAATGAACATAAAAATTACAAATTGCAATGCTATAATTGGTAATGTACCATCAAAATCGAATAATCCTCCAGTTTTTTCGGTTCCTATTATTAAAATGGAGTTATAGTTATAAAACATCTTTTAGTTTTAGTATTAAAAATAAAATTTTTGTGGGGAAAGGATAACTGATTAATCATAATAGCCAAGACGTTTATAATTAAATATTGAAAACGTCTTAGCTATAATTTATTAACTAGTAAATGGGTTTGCAAATAATAAAGCTAAAGCTACAACTAGCCCATAAATTGTTAAAGCTTCCATGAAGGCGAAACTTAAAAGTAAAGTACCACGAATTTTATTTTCTGCTTCTGGTTGACGAGCAATACCTTCAACAGCTTGACCAGCGGCAGTACCTTGACCAATTCCAGGCCCAATCGCAGCTAAACCAACAGCAAGACCAGCAGCTATAACGGATGCAGCAGAAACAATTGAATCCATATAATTTATTCATGGGTTAGATAAGAAAAAATTAACAAATTTCTAATAGATTCTTTTAAACATTAAAAATACTATACTAATATAATACTTAAAATTATAATTAATGTCCTTCAACAGCTTCAGCAATGTAAGCACCAGCTAGAGTTGAAAAAATTAAGGCTTGAACTGAGCTAGCAAAGACCCCTAAAAGCATAACTGGTAATGGCACAATAAGAGGTACTAATAAAGCCAAAACAGAAACAGTTAATTCGTCTGCTAAAACATTACCAAATAGTCGAAAACTTAATGAAAGAGGCTTTGTAAAATCCTCTAAAATATTAATTGGTAATAAAAGAGGGGTAGGCTCTATATATCGTTTAAAATATCCAAACCCTTTTGTACTTAGACCTGCATAAAAATACATAAATGATGTTAATAAAGCTAATGCTACTGTTGTATTTATATCATTTGTTGGAGCTCCAAATTCCCCTTCAGAAAGCTTTATCAACTTCCAAGGAATTATGGCACCTGCCCAGTTGCAGCCAAAAATAAATAGAAATAAAGTACCAATAAAAGGTAACCATGGTCGGTAAGCCGTTTCACCAAGTTGGTTTTGAGCAATATCTTTAATAAACTCAACAACTGACTCCATAAAATTTTGCCAACCATTAGGAACTATATTCTTATTTGAAGTTCCTAAAAATGAAAATAAAAGTGTTAGTAATATTACAAAAGAACTAACGATTAATACTTGTCCATGGAAAGTAATATCATTTAATTCCCAGTAGAGATGTTTTCCAACTTCGATATCTGATAAAAAGATTAATGAGTTCAAATGAATAAAATTAGTACTTTCCAGAATATTCATATTTAATTTTAGTAAAGAGATAAATTAGAACACCTTATGCAAAAATAGGCATACAGATGAATGCTATGAAACCAAAATTAAAATAATTATAGTTTAAAATACCTAAAAAAGAAAAATTTTAAATAGAAAACTTTTCTATCATGTAATAACTAATTAGGATTGTAAAAGTTTACCGAGTTATTTATCTTCAGAAATAACTTTTGGTTTTTTTTCTTGGCTTTTAAATAATACATTATGATCCTAGCTTCCTAGTGTATAACGAGTAAATCTTTTAATTTTAATATTTTCACCAAAAAGAGTGATTTTTTCCCTTATTAATTCATCAATTGTAATATTTGAATCTCTAATAAATGCTTGATCAAGTAAACTTAAATTTTTTAAGGTTTTTTCAACCCGGCCTAAAATAATTTTTTCTTTAATTTCATCAGGTTTATTAATTAAGTCTTGTTTCTCTGATTCAATTTCTTTTTCTGCAAGAAAAAGTTCTTTGGGTATATCAGTATTATTGACATAAAGAACATCAGGAGAAGCTGCAATTTGCATTGCAATATTTTGAACTAATTCTTGAAACTCTTCACGACGTGCAACAAAATCTGTTTCACAATTAACTTCAACTAGGACACCAATTTTTCCACCAGCATGTATATAACTATTTACAACACCTTCAATAGTTTTTCTATCAACTTTCTTATCGGCAGCAGCCAAACCTTTCTGACGTAAAGTCTTAATAGCTTCGTCAAAATCACCATTTGTTTCTTGGAGAGCTTTTTTACAATTCATCATACCAGCACCAGTTTTTTGTCGCAATTCTTTAACTAGAGCTGAACTAATTTGTAAAGTCATAATAATATTTTATCCTAATTTTTAATGTTTTGATTAAATTTTGACCTTTATTTCTAAATTTTTATAGAATTTTGTTGTCCTAAACAAATACTATCCGCTATATTTTTAATAATATATTTTATTGATCTAATTGAATCATCATTTCCAGGGATTGGTATTGTAGCTAAATTTGGGTCACAATTCGTATCAAGAATAGATATAATAGGAATATCTAAAGAAAGTGCTTCTTGAATAGCAATAATTTCACGTTTTTGGTCAATTATTACTAAAATGTCAGGTATTTTTTTCATCCCCTTAACACCATTAAAATATTTTTTAAGTTTTTCTAATTCTTTTTTTAAATTTGAGGCTTCTTTTTTAGGGAGATTATTAAAAGAGTTTAATTTTTCTTGTTCTTCTAAATGATTCAAACGATCAATTCGACCTTTTATAGTTACCCAGTTTGTTAACATTCCACCTAACCAACGGTGATTTACATAAAATGCACCACATTTTTGAGCTTCAATAGCAATTAAAGAAGACGCTTGTTTTTTTGTTCCAACAAATAAAAAAGTTTGGTTTTTTGCTGATGCTTTTTTACTAAAATCGCAAGCTCGTTTTAAAAATTCAGTTGTCTGAATTAAATCTAAAATATGTATACCATTACGTTCCGCATATATATAAGGAAACATTTTTGGATTCCATCGATGAGCTTTATGTCCAAAATGTACACCTGCATCTAAAAGTTGAGCCAATTCAATTTTAGCCATAGAAATAATAATCCTTTTTATTTTAAAATATTTTATAAGTAACTCTTTTGCTTAAAACGTTTTTCTTAAATAATAATTATTTTTGTTTTCATTTATATGATAACTAGTATAGCAGACTTTTAACCTTTTAATTCTAAATGAAAAAAAAACGAAAAAATATTTAACTATTGTACTTAAATTTTATTAATTTTTTTAATTTTATTTGTTTCGTCTTTAATTGTTTTTTTAAACTTAAATTATCTTTTTTCGTTATTAATTTTTCTGGTAGTAAAACTTTATTAAAAGTAATATCTTGATTAGCATAGAAACCAGTACCCGCTGGTATTAATCTTCCCGTTATAGCATTTTCCTTTAAGCCTCTAAGCCAATCAGTTTTCCCTTGAATAGCTGCACGTGTTAAAACTCGTGTTGTTTCTTGGAAACTCGCTGCAGATAAAAAACCGTCGGTTTTTAAAGAAGATTTTGTAATACCTAATAGAATAGGACGGAACCCTAATTTATTAGTATTTTTAATACAAAGATTAATATATTGGGCTTGATCTAAATCTATAATATCACCAGGTAAGAAATTAGTTTTTCCTGGGTATTCTATATAGACTTTATGGGTCATTTCCCTAACAATTAACTCTACATGCTTACCTGAAATTATAACCCCTTGTGAAATATATATGGCTTGAACAGATGTCAATAATAAAGTTTGTAATTTTTTTAAACTACGGTAAGCTGACTCATAAATAGATAATGTGCCTAAAGAACAAAAATATCTGAAATAAACATGAAGAAGAGTATGAGGGTTTAACGGACCTTCAGTTAATGGTTGTCCAACACATATAGATTCATAATTTTTAACTAATAATCTTTCAGAACGGGAGGCGATATAATAATCATAACTTTTAGAGGGCACTGTAGTAATCAAAATTAGATTAGAAGTATACTTGATTGATTTAATAAAACCTTGTCTAGTCGCAAGCAGAGCTTCAGTTTTTGGCTTACGAGCCTCTAAAATATTATCAATTTTTGGTAAACCTTGTACTATATCACCAGTTTTTAATCGTTCGTATACTAATTGTCCAAAATTTTCTTGTCCTTTAATATAATCACCAGGTATTTTTCGAATTAAAGCTCCTGTAGAGAAAAAATAAGGTTGACCTGAATGTAAAGTAATCTTATTACCTACTACTTGTTCCATTAACCCAGAATTTTTAATAAGAACATTATTATTGAAAAGTTTGTTTACTTTTAAAAATTGGTTTTGTTTGTAATCATGAGTAAAACTATCTAAAAAAACCTCTTCATAATCAGATTTTGTTGTTAATAAAATATTAGATTTTATATTATTACGTTTTATTTTTACACTGTAAACAAAATTATCAAATGGGAATATAGTATCAAATGAACCAACAACGGTATAGGGGTCAATAAATTGTTTTTCCTCTACAAGTAAATTTAAAGATACATCCGTTTTTTTTATTTCTTTTGGTATTACAGAATCAAAAAGAAAAGTTTGTGAATAAATTAAATTAACTTGTCCATAAGAATTCTTTTTTTGTGGCCCTTGATACTCCAAGATTAATTCTGTATTATTTGATTGAAGCGAATAATCAATTGTTAATGGGGAATCTACAAATTGGATTGGGTAATCAATTTTAATTTGTTGACCCGATGCAACTTGTAAATTTAAATTTTCAACTAATAGATTGAGAGGTGCAAAACAATTTGATTTAAAAATTTTAACTGGACGTTCATTTGTAAACTCATAGCGAGTTATAGGTCGAATATATAAATAAGTTTCATTATTAATATCTTCAAATTCTATATAGCTTAAAACTTTAATTTCAAATTTATCTAATACTAACTCGCCAGGATAATAAACTTGTTCATTAAACTCTTTAGTTGACTTTGGGTTTTTGTACAACAGGTACCTCTGACCTGGTTTAATACTAATATATTTAATTCGTTTTTCAACTTCAAAATCTAAAAAGCCCTCTATATTAGTAAGATAATTAGGAAAAATTTCTATATCTTTTTTTACATAATCTCCCTTTTTAAATTTAAAATCTTTTTTGTTTGAAGTTGTTTGAATTACAGCTTCTGGTATATAAAAAATTGTTGAGCCGGACTTCAATTTGTTAATCAAATTATTATCGGACTCCTGAACAAATGAACTTGGCTTATAAAAATTTGAAATATAAAATTTCCCACCAGTTTTTGTTTTATATTTCTTATTGTTTAAGAAACCTAAAGAAAATAAACGATTATTAAGTAGTTCTGGTTTTAATACTATTTCATGAGTATGTGATAAATAAACTTTACATTTAGTAACTTCAATATTATTTCTCTCTATAAATATCTTGAAATTATTTAACCCATAAGAACAATTTTGGATACTTAGACTGTTTATTTCTTGGGTTAATTGATTTCTAGATAAGTGAATAAAACCACCTACAGTTGTAACCATTTTTGATTGGGCTATAGCTTGGTTTTTATAAATTTTTTCTAATTTCCTTACTCTTAAACTAGTATTGAATGTAATGCTAAAGACTTGACCAGATAAAACCCAAAAAATATAATTTTTTTTGCTTCGTTTACTAAAATTTTCATTGATTGAAGTTTGTGGACAACCATCTTTTTCCAGAAATATTTCACCTGGTTCTTTTGCACAAATATATTTAATTTCTTTCTCAGCTAAATTTGTTTCTTTTATTTTCGGAGCAGCTTCAAATAACACTTGATTCTGTTTAATGTAATTATTATTATTTACAAGGATTATTGTACGAGCCTCAACCCTCACTTTTACTATTTCATTGGCATAATTAATTATTGCTAACCAAGATTGATTTTCACTTACTACAGCATCTTGGCCATAATTAGTACGGTAAGGACTAACTTTTAACTCTGGTAAAAAATTTATATAACCAGAACATTGAGCGCGTCCCTGGCGAATTAATTCACTAGTAAAAATTCCTCCTGTATGGAAAGTTCTCATGGTTAATTGTGTTCCAGGTTCTCCTATAGATTGTGCTGCAATCAAACCAACTGTTTCCCCTAATTCTACTAAAGTCCCTAGTGCTAAATTCCAACCATAACACTGTTGGCAAACTGCTCTTCTACACTCACAGGTTAATGGAGATCTAATCAATACTTTAGGAATTTTAAATTTAATTAATTCCTCTATAAGAAGTGACGTTATTTGCTCATTTCTTAAAGCAATAATGTCTTTACTTCGTGGTTTAAAAATTGTAGACGCTAGAACCCGCCCATTAAGAAGTTCTTTAAGAGATAAAAACTCCTTTTCATCTTTTTCTACATCTTCTTCTAAAAAAATACCTCGGTCAGTCTTACAATCTAGTTCACTGACTATAATACTTTGAGCAATTTCAACAAGTCGACGTGTTAAATACCCAGAATCCGCGGTTTTTATTGCTGTATCAACTAAACCTTTCCGAGCGCCATAGGAGGAAATAATATAATCTGTTATTGATAAACCTTCTCGAAAATTTGCTCCTATAGCCCGATCAATAATTTTACCATTTGGATCTGACATTAAGCCTCTCATACCGACTAATTGTCGAACTTGCGCAATATTCCCACGTGCACCAGAAAAGGCCATAATATAGACCGAATTCAAAGGATCATTCTTTTTAAAAAATTCTATTAATCGATCTTTTAATTCTTCACTCGTACTATTCCAAATATAAATAATTCTCTGGAAGCGTTCTACTTCTGTGATTTCACCATTATTTGCTTGTGATTCCGCTAAAAAAACATCATTAGATGCAATTTCCATAAGAGCAGTCTTAGCAGGTGATATTTTTAAATCTTCAATACTTATAGAAATACCAGATTTTGTAGCGTATTTAAACCCGATTTCTTTTAATTGATCGACAAAATAAGCAGCCTTTCTTTGACCATAATTTTTAAATGCCCACTCAATAATTTTCTTTAACTCTTTTTTATTGATTATGTTATTAGAAAATATTTTTGATTTGCTTAACATTTTATTATACCTCTTATTTATTTATTTAATATATCATTAATGCACTGGTTAAAAATAATACGACCAGGTGTAGTTCGAATATATTGGACTAATAATTGTCCGTCTTTTGTTTCTTTACGTTGTAAATTATTATAAATATGAAGAATCTGATTATTAGTTAGAACAATAGTCTTTAAAAATTTTAGTTCAGTATCTAAGGTAATATCCTTAGCACACCTAACCCAAATAGAGGAGTGCAGCTGTAATTGTTTTTGCTCATATGCTGAGATTACTTCATTAAAATTAGAGAAATAATTGTTTGAACCTTTTAAGCCCATTTTATTTTGTGCGGTTAAGTAATAAAACCCTAAAACCATATCTTGTGAGGGTTGAATATTTGGCTCCCCAGTGGAGGGAGACAAAAAATTATTAGGGGCTAAAAGACATAATCTTGTTTCCAATTGGGATTCAAAAGACAGAGGAATATGTACTGCCATTTGATCACCATCAAAATCTGCATTAAAAGCTGGGCAAACAAGCGGATGTAACTGAATAGCTCGTCCCCTAACTAATACAGGATCAAAAGCTTGTACACCTAAACGATGAAGAGTAGGTGCTCGGTTTAAAATAATAGGATGTTTTCTTAATATTTCCTCTGTTAGGTACCAAATAAAAGATTGGTTACTATAAATAATCTTTTTAGCCTTTTTTATGGAATGAGATAAGCCTTGGGAAAGTAATTTATAAATAATGAACGGCAAAAATAACTCAATTGCCATCTCATAAGGCAACCCACATTGGTTTAACTCCAATTGGGGGCCTACAATAATAACAGAACGACCAGAATAATCTACCCTTTTACCTAATAAATTTTGACGGAATCGTCCTTGTTTACCTTCAATAATATCAGCTAATGATTTTAACGGACGTTTATTTGCATCTAATACTTTAGAACCTCGTTTACCATTATCAATTAGTGTATCAACAGCCTCTTGAATCATTCGTTTTTCAGTTAGAATAACAACACTAGGTGCATGTACTGATAATAACCGTTTTAATCTTTTATTTCTAATAATGATTTTTCGGTAAAGTTCATTTAAATCTGAAGTTGCAAATCTTCCATTATCCAATTTTACCATTGGTCTAATACCAGGGGGAAGAACAGGAAGAAAATGTAATACCATCCATTCTGGTCTTGTATTAGTCGTTAAAAAATTTTCAAATATACGGATTCTTTTAATTGCATCCTCTACTGCTTTTGTAACGTTAGAACAAAACATTATATTACGGTTAATTGCAATTTCTGATTTTAAATCAATCCGTTTTAACCTATCGTATAAAATTTCTGCACCTTGACGTTTTTTACCATAAACAAAACCTTCACCTTCTGTGTCATAAAAAAAATCATCATATCTTGAAACATCTTGGTCTTGTTCAGGTTCCTTCCCATTATAAACAACACCTTCGAGCTTGTTTATTGAAGAATCTAAGATAGTAGATAAAAAACTAGGTGATCCTTTTAAGTACCAAATATGGACAACTGGTGATAATAAATTAATATAGCCCATTCTGTGTCGACGTACTCGAGATTCTGTTAACTCTACGCCACAAATTTCACAAATTAGTGTGTCGGGTTCTTTATGTTTATAACGACCACAAGTACATTCCCAATTTTTGACAGGACCAAAGATTTTTTCACAAAACAACCCACCTTTTTCAGGTTTATGAGTTCGATAATTAATCGTTTCAGGTTCAGTAACTTCCCCAACTATATCTCCATTAGGTAAAATTTTTTCCGCCCACTCTTTAATACGTTCGGGTGAAGCTAAATTAATTTTAACATATTCAAATTGTTGCTTCATGTTTTTCATAATTTTATACAAATATATATATTTTTATAACTTTAAAATAAACTCAATCTTTAGAGTAATTTAGATTTAACAAGAGTTAACAGGTTAACTTTATAGGATGCCATTTCTCCATTCTCTAATTTACCAATTTGATGGGTCGTAATATCTAATCCTAAAGCATTTAATTCTCTCAATAATACTTTAAATGATTCAGGAACACCTGGTTCGGGTATTGGATGACCTTTAATAATGGCGTTAAATACTTCATGCCGCCCGTTGATATCATCAGATTTTATAGTTAGTAATTCTTGTAAAGTGTATGCCACTCCAAAAGCTTCTAAAGCCCAAACTTCCATTTCTCCAAATCTTTGCCCACCATGTTTTGATTTTCCTCCTAATGGTTGCTGAGTGACCAAGGAATAAGAACCAGTTGAACGTGCATGCATTTTTTTATCAACTAAATGAATAAGCTTTAAAATATAAGGCTTTCCAACAAGAATAGAATTATCAAAAATTTCACCAGTTCTTCCATCGGTTAATAATATTTTTCCAGGTGAGGACTTATTAAAAAGCCAAGATTTATTAGTCTTTTTAGCAGCTTTTTTTAAAGTTTTGTTTATTAATATTCGTGAAGCATTCGGTCTATACATTTCATCAAATGGAATTACTTTAAACCTACGGTTTAAGTAATCTCCAGCAAATCCCAATAGGCATTCAAAAATTTGACCTACATTCATTCGCGAAGGAACACCTAAAGGATTTAAAATAACATCTACTACTGTACCATCAGGTAAAAATGGCATATCATGTATTGGAATTATTTTTGAAATAACACCCTTATTACCATGTCGTCCCGAAATTTTGTCGCCAATTCGAATTTTTTTAATTTGAGCTATAGAGATACAAACCCACTCATATACCCCAGAAGCTAAATTATCTCCTTTTTCCCGCGAAGCTGTTTGTATTTCAATAACTCGACCAGAAATACCATTTGGTACTCTTAAAGAAGTATCTTCTGGCTCTGGTGATTTGATATTGAATATTGCTCTTAATAATTTACTCTCTGGTAATTCTTCATCCTCTAAGATAGGGGTAATCTTACCAACTAAAATATCACCAGAATTAACAAATGTTCCTTTTTTTATTATACCATTTGTATCTAAATTACATATAGCATCCCTATCAATATTCGGGATTGATGTTGTTATTTCTTCAACACTTGCACTATCGTCTACAAGCTGTAATTCATATTTTTCTATATGGATTGAAGTAAAAAGATCCTCTTGAACTAATCTTTCACTAACTAAAATAGCATCTTCGTAATTATAACCTTCCCAAGGCATATAAGCAACTGTTAAATTTTGGCCTAAAGCAAGTTCCCCTCCATCAGTTCCAGGGCCATCAGCAATAATTTGACCAGGTTTTACAATTTCACCAGTCCAAATTAATGGTTTTTGATTAATTATAGTTTCTTGGTTTGAACGACGATATTTATCTAAAAAGTAAACTTTGGAACTTCCAATATTTTTATTATCAAAGATTATAATACGATCTGCCGAAACAGAATCAACAATACCATTTAATAAATTTATAATTACTACTTGAGAATCTGCTGCTATTTGGTGTTCAATACCTGTACCAATAATAGGTTTTTTAGGGTATAATAATGGAACAGCTTGTCTTTGCATATTTGAACCCATTAATGCACGGTTGGCATCATCATGTTCTAAAAATGGTATAAGAGAAGCTCCTATTGCTATAATTTGTATAGGAGAAACCGCTATAAAATCAACACTAACAGAATCAACAATTATAAACTCATTATAAAAACGCACAGGAACTGAAGTCGTTTGGAAAAACTCATCTTTTGTTAATAAAACATCACCAGATGCAACTTTATATATAGTTTCTTGTTCAGCAGTTAAATAAATGGGACCTAATTCTCTTAATACTTTTCCTTTATAAACACGGAAAAAAGGAGTTGTTATGAAACCATAATTATTGATTTTCGCATGTGTTGCTAACGATGCAATTAAACCAGCTTTTTGTCCTTCAGGAGTTTCAATTGGACATAAACGTCCATATTGCGTTGGGTGAATATCTCTGGCTGCGAAACTTACATGTTCACTATTTAACCCCCCAGGACCTAAGGAACTAATTCGACGCTTATGAGTCAGTTGAGCTAGAGCATTTATTTCATCAAAATATTGTGATAAAGGACTTAAGCCAAAAAATTCCCTTATCACAGAAGTTAAAACTTTTGCATTAACTAAATCATTAGGCATCAAAGTTTCTTCTAAAGGTATGTCTTCCTCATAATTTTTGTTGACTTTTTCTTTGTTAGATTTGATTTTTATATCCTTAGACTTTTTATCCGTATTACTCCTTTTTGCTTTTTTAATCCTGAACATATCAGGTGTTAATTTTTCATCGGTAGTAATTTTTTTTCTTAGTCGGTTAAGAGCTACGCGGACTTGTAATTGTAAGAGCTCACCGACAGAACGGACCCTTCTGTTTTCTAAGTTGTCTATATCATCAAGCTTTTCATTATAAGAACTAATATGAATTAGCTTATCAATTGCTTTTAAAATGTCTAATGGCGTTAAAATTCTTATGTTTAATGGTAAATTAATCCCCAATTTCTTATTAAGTTTGATACGACCTACTTCACCAAGATCATATAAACTCCTATTTAAAAGGCGTTCATTTATAAGTTCACGTATTCTAAAAACTGACATTAGCATACTTTTATTATAACTTCCAAAAGTAGCCTTATGGAACATCTTGTCATAAATAACTGAATTTAAGGATTTAACACTTTTTCTTAAGAATTCATAGTTTTGGACTGTTTGATAAATTTCATGCTCTTCTAGGGAAAAACCAACTAGAAACCAATTTATAGGTATTTTATACTGTTTATCAAATTTAACCCAAATTAAATTATATTCTAATTCAAAAGTCAACCAAGAACCATACTTTGAGATAATTGTTCCCTCGTAAAAAACTTTTTTCTCTTTTTGAATCCTTTTATAATAAATACCAGGACTTCTAATAATTTGACTAACAATTACCCTTTCGCAACCATTAAATATAAAAGTGCCCTTCTCAGTCATAAGAGGTATCTCACCAAAAAATACTCGCTCTTTAGAAGATAAGTCTTCTGATTGTACTGATCCATTTTTCACCGTTTCGTTTTTTTTCAATGACATTAGAACATAAACTCTTAGGTTATAATTTCCCTTTTTCTTTAGAGCATTTAAAATAGAAAAACTAGGATAATAAATTTTATATTCTTGTCCATAAATTATTAATTCAATCCCACTCCTTTTATTTAATATTGAAGGACAATTTGTTAACTCTTCAGGTAATCCTTCTGTTAAAAACCAACAAAAACTTATCCGTTGAACTTCTGATAAATCTGGTAGAATTATTGGGAATTTTTGCTTTCTATACTCTAAAATATTTTTCATAATATATCTAAGTTATATCTATATATATATTTTATCTAAACGGGATATTGAAAACAAATTAAAATATTATTTTAATGTAGGGAACGTTTTTTTAAATAGATTTGTTTTTTTTCTGATAGCAGTATTTTTATGAATAATTTTTTTTTTAACTGCTTTATCAATTTGACTTACAACTAATGAAAAAGAAGTTCTAAGTAAAGCCTGATAATTAGATTTCTCTTCTTCTAGGTTAAATGCTTGCTCACTAGTAGTCTTAATAAGGTTTAAATGTTTTTTTTCATGACTTTTGATAAGAGATTTATAGGAATTATTCTGTATACGATTTCTTTTATTAATTTTTATACGTTTTTTCGACGATTTAATATTTGCCATCTTTTGTTATCCTTAATAAAAATAATATAATAATGTATAACATTATTATATACTAATATATTCTTTTTAAGCAAGTTGTTTATAAAATTAAATGTTTGGTTATTAGAGCTTTTAGAACTACTAAAGTAAAGGAGAGAGTCGGATTCGAACCCACGGAACGCGTAAACGTTCATCTGATTTCAAATCAGACGCAATCGACCATCTCTGCCATCTCTCCTATTGAGTATATTAATAAATAGAGCATAATTATATGTTCTATTTTTCTATTTATTAATATAAGTTTTTAACTATTTATACTTATCAGTTTATAGGATAAAGTAATAGTTCGTCAAATTAAACTAAACTGAATTAAATATTTAGAATAAAAAGACACTAATACCTTTAATACGACTATATAGTATAAAACTCTTATATTATATAGTCGTATTTTTTATTTCCATTTTATAGAAGCTGGGTTAGGGTTTTTACCGATAGAGAAATCTCTTTTCCCTACTGGAGTTCTACCTTCATTTGATGTTTCAGGAAAAACACCATCTTTTGGATGTAAAAATTGTATTTCCCCGCCTGGGAAAATTCTATAAATTTTGTAATCCTTTATCTTTAATTTTCGTAGTTGAGTACCTAAGGCAAGACATTGTTCTTTACGAGCAAGATATAAAAGATTTTGACCTAAAAGCATTAATGCTGTACCAGCAGTTGGCATTTCAAATAGTTGTTCTGTAGTAGAATTCCAAGTAATAACATATTTTTCTTCAAACTCTGCTGAACGCAACCACCCACCAGTACTACCACCAAAAACAGGCATATATTTACTAGGATAAAGGGACATAATTATATGGATCTAAAATTTAATCTGAAAATTTAATAAGTTTATATAAATTCTAGCGGAGGCCGGATTTGAACCTGCGACTTTCGGGTTATGAGCCCAACGAGCTACCAAACTGCTCCACTCCGCAAAAAGAACAATTAACTCTAATTTTTAGAGATAATTAAATATTATTATTCGGGACGGCAGGATTTGAACCTGCGGCACCCTGCTCCCAAAGCAGATACGCTACCAAACTGCGCTACGTCCCGTAATTGATTGATATACCATTACAGCATATCAATACTAAGTTATTTATGTCAAGAAGATTCTACTAATAAAAAGTTTAAGCTGCAGCTTCTTTAGCAGCATACATAATTTCTAATGTTATAGTTTCCATTTTTTGTTCTTGAGCAAACTTTTCGGTATTTCGTTTAATCTTACCTCTAATAAATCCTGGAATTTTTGTTAATTCCGCCTGCGACTCTAAATTCCATTTTATTTCTGAATCTTGTGACGTTACAGATAACCCTGCACTTAAAACCTCTTTTGTATCATGACCACCAAAAATTTCTAATAAATGATCTTCCATACCTAATGTAAAAGAATTATATATCAAATCTGCAATTTGGTTTGCACCTTCGTAACCAAGGAATGGTCTATAACTTAAGGGAAAATTCTGTATATGAACCGGTGCTGATATAACACCACATGGAATATTTAGACGTTTAGCAACATGTCTTTCCATTTGAGTACCAAAAATTACTGCGGGTTCCACTTTAGCTATTAAATCACCAATTAAATTATGGTCATCCGTTATAACAATTTCATCACATAAATCGCCTACTTCTTTTTCAAACCACGATTTATCATACTTACAGTAAGTCCCAGCCCAAACAACATTGATACCCATTTCCTTTGTTAAAATTTTGGTCATAGCTGCTGCATGCGTAGAATCACCAAATACTATTGCTTTTTTACCTGTTAAATTTTGGCAATCTATAGATCTAGAAAACCAAGCTGATTGAGAAACAAAACGTGTCTGTATATCAATATATTTTTCAAAATTAACATCTTTTTTATTATCATTTAGTATATACTGGATTTTTCTAATGCAATTAGCTGTTTCAACTACTCCCATAGGAGTAGTATCAATAAAAGGCATATCGAATTCATCTTTTAAATATTCTGCTGTAAGGAGACCAATCTCTCTATAAGGAACTATGTTAAACCAAGCTTTAGGTAAGTTTTTTAATTCTTGTACCGAAGCTCCTTCTGGGATAATACTATTGATTTTTATATTTAGATCTGACATCAGACGTTTTAATTCGGCAATATCATGCTGATTGTGAAACGCTAAATTGAAGGAGCCAATAATATTCACTGAAGGCTCTATTGTTTTAGTTATATCTAATTTTTTAGTTTTTTGTGCCTTTTTGATATAAAATTGTACAATTTGCTCTAAAGTACGATCTGCCGCTTGCATCTCATTTACTCGATAATGATTAACATCAGCTAATAAAACATCAGCTTGGGTCTCAATTGAAGCACGATTAACAAAATTTTGTAAATCTTCTTGTAGAATACTTGAAGTACAAGTAGGAGTTAAGACAACTAAATCTGGTTTTTCTTCCTTATCTTTTCTACTAATATTATTAACAACTTTTTCTTGTGATCCCCTTGCTAAAACATGTCTGTCAACAACACTTGCTGTTACAGCCGTGAAATCACGTTTTCTTTCAAGCATTGATCGCATAACATTAAAATAATCGTCACCTAAAGGAGCATGCATAATAGCGTGGACATTTTTAAAAGAACTTGCAATCCTAAGAGTACCAATGTGAGCAGGACCTGCGTACATCCAATAAGCTAATTTCATAATATATTATATTAATTTAAATAATTATTTTAGAGTGTTCAATAGAAACACCCTCTAGGGAAAAGAGGATTATAATACATTTTTTTAAATAAAGAACAAGTTTCTAAAATACATATATCATAGAGTAAAAACAATTGGGTCTTTTTCTATATACTAAAATGTATTTTTAAAAATTTGTTCGTGTAACCAAACTATAATATCATAGACTGTTAGGGTCGATGCCCGAGTGGTTAAAGGGGGCGGATTGTAAATCCGCTGGTTTTCCTACGTTGGTTCAAATCCAACTCGGCCTATTAAATTTTTTGATTAAACCAAAAATTATTGATCTTACAGCCTAAAAAATAACTTGCAAAGGCTATTTTTTAGGTTTTTTTGGCGCTTGATCTTTTCTAGTTCTATCCCACCAAATAAAATCAGGACCATCTCGACCTAAATGTACTTCAATTGCTTCACGCATAAAAGTGTTCCCTTCATACTTACCAAAAAGAGCTCTTAAAAAACAAGGTATAAATATAACAACCCAAGCAAGAAAAGCTAATAATGCCGCTTCTGACTTATCTGCTGGGTTTTTAACAAATACATTTGTAAAGTTAATAAATAGTTCATGGAAAATACCTTGGAAAGAAATAATTATTATACCATACATAATATTGAATCTAACAAATCTATCCTCTGGTATTTTATAACGTACTAGAATACCATACCCTACTAACAGATAAATAAAAGATAAAAAGGGTACCTTTTGTATAATATTAACCGATTCTGCAATATAATTTGGTAAAAAAATCCTTACAAGAAAAGGATGAGTCTCAGCAATTAAAGGCATATGTGTATTTACTACATCTAAATAAGGAATATAGTAGGCTAAAACTGAAAGAACTCTTTGACAAACTAAACCATTAAAGGCTAAAAACCATTTTCTAGGCTTATTAAAATTAAATTTTTGTTCTAGTACAAAACCTAGTACCAAAAATAAAATAAAAATAAATATTTCAATCCAATAAACACCGAAAAACAATTCTAGTACATTTCCTCTAAGATGATCAAACATCTTTTAGACCTCACTATTTTAATATGCTATAACTTAAAAATTAAAAAACTAAAAAAATCGATAAAACACAGAATTATATTTTATCTTGCATTTAATAATACAGGTATTTTGTATAAATGTCCAGTTGCAATTAATTAGTTAAAAAAAAGATTGCTTAAATTTTAAAAACTCAAGGTTAAATTTAACTTTTGCACGGTTTGTTTTTCCACCAGCAATAGCTTTTGTTGGGAAATATAATAACCAAAATTCTGAAAAAGAAATATAACTAATTAAACTACTCACCATTAGAAATAAAAACCCAAAATAAATTAATTTGATGCCTGGGTCAGATTTAATTTGGATACCTGTAGAAGAAATTATATCAGTAAAATTAAAACTAATTAGATCGGTATTATAAATAACATCTCCTATATTAGTGGTCTTTACAAATTTTCCCTCATTATCATATAAACTAATTTGGCCTCGATGATCTTTAATAAGTACAATAAAACTTTTTGTATCTTTTTTTATATTAGGTAAAGAGCTAATCCAAATTTTTTGATTTGAAGTATTAATTTTTGATATAGGTAATTGAAGACTTATATTAGAAGTATCCTTCTTAATATACTTTAATCGTAAACCTAATATTCCCCAATCAGTTTGGTATATTATTAAATCACTTAATAATAATGGATTATTTACAGAAATAGTTTTTCGTTGGGTTTCCCCACCACGACCATTTAAAACTGAAACGTCTGTATAAAATTGTTTAATTGAACCAGTCGAGGTATATGTTGACCAAAAGTCATTAATCCGGAAAGTTTTTTGAGGTATTGAAGAAAAAACCCCATTCTTTATAACATTTTGGATATGAAACACTTCAGTTTTAGGTATTAATTCTTGAGAGTTAAATCCTTTTAATGCCCCTAAGGTACTTCCTAATAGCACACAAATAATGCTTAAATGTACAATAATAGGACCAACTCTACTTATTAAACCCTTATAAGCATAAAAACTATTAGATTGCTGGAAAAGTGAATATTCTTTTTTTAATAATGTGTAGCTCAAATGGCTTGGGAAAACTTTAATTGACTTTATTTTAAAGGTTAACTTATTGTATTGATTTACTTGTTTATAAAAATAATATCTTCTAGAAAATTTTAAAGTTGGCAACTGTTGGAGAACTGTACAACAAGCTAAACACAGTCCTAAAAGGCTAAGTAATAATAAAAACCACCATGTACTATATATATTATCAAAACCTAAAAAAAGAAGAATTTTCCAAAATGGTATATTAAAAAGTAATGTTGGATAATTATTTTGATAAAATGATATTTCTTTACTTTGTTCGATAATGGAACCAATACTAGTTACTATTGCAATGGCTAACAATATTATTATAGCTAATTTTAAATTAGCCAAATATTTAAAAACACGTTTAATCATATAAATAATTAATAATAAAATTTTGGATTAATAAACTTTAATAAAAAATTTTAAGCAACACGAATTTTTCCTGATGCTGCCCAATTCTGTATTAGCTCTGTACGTAAAGGATCAATATCAAGAATTGGAATAGTTTCTTTGATAGCTACCAAAATATCATTAGTTGTAAATTCTCGTTGTTCACTAAATGCAACATACATAGCATCAATAATAGTTTGTTCAATTTCTGCTCCGGAAAATTTACGAGCACGCTTACTTAGCTTTTTACTATCATAAGTTTGCCAAGTCTCCGGTCGAAAACGTCTTAAATGAACTTCATAAATCAGTTTTCTTTCATCAACTGTTGGTATACCAAGAAAAAAGATTTCATCAAACCGACCTTTTCTTAATATTTCTACAGGTAAAGAATAAATATCATTAGCCGTAGCAATAACAAAAACGGGAAGGGTTTTTTCCCCTAACCAAGTAACAAATGTAGCTAAAACACGTGTTGTTGTTCCGCTATCAAAATTTTGTTCAGAATCACTAAACGCTTTATCAATTTCATCAACCCACAACACACAGGGAGCTAATGATTCAGCGATAGCAATCATTTCACGAACCCTAGATTCTGATTCTCCTACAACCCCAGCAAATAATCTCCCTACATCTAACCGTAAAAGTGGTAATTTCCATTCATAGGCAACAGATTTTGCAATCAAACTTTTACCACTTCCTTGCATCCCAATTATTAATACACCTTTTGGTGTTACTAAACCATAATTTAATGCTTGTTCAGAAAATATTTCAGTTCTTGCATTTAACCATTTTTTTAAATTATAAGCTCCACCAACGTCTTTTAATTTACTCTTAACTGACCAAAACTCTAGAAGCTCAGTTTGACTAATTACTTGACGTTTTTCTCTTAAAATTATCGGAATTGCATTTTGGTCTATTTGTTTATAAATAACAATTGCTTTTCCCAAAACTCTTCTAATTTTCTCTAACGATAAACCTTGGCAAGCCTGAATAACTTTTTCTAATATCCGTTGAGATAAATTGCCTTCAACAGTCAAATTTTTATTCAAACGAGTCAATTCTGTTTTAATTTCTTTAGGCGTTGGTAAATTAAATTTTATAATCGTAATATGGTCTTTAAGATCATTTGGTATTTGAACTTCGGAATCAACAATAATAATAGTCTTGGGCTGGATTTTTAATAATTGCAAGATATTGCGTAATTTTCTAGAAATTGTTAAGTCTTTTAAAAATCTCTTAAAATCTTTCAAAATAAAAATACTTGGGGTTCTTGAGTTTACTTTTTCAATAAATTCTATCGCTTCCAATGGGTTTCTTTTCCCAAATTCTTTTTTTATAGGGTTTAGTTTATATCCTTCAATAAAATCCCAAACATATAGGTTACTATAACTTTGGTTAATAATAGCATTACGAATAGTATATTCTAATCGATCTTCTTCAATGGTTATAACATAAATTATAGGGTAACGTGCTTTTAATAAAATTAAAAGTTCTTCTTGAAAAATCATAATAAAATATTTCTAATTTATATAAATTAATTTTCTATAAATCTATTGTCTAAATACTTAAATTTTTTCTTTTTTTTCTTCGACGATTGTTTATTACTTTACAACCTTGCTTACTTTTCATTCGAGCACGGAAACCAGAAACAGCAACAACTTTTCTATTAGTTCCACCCAATGTTCTTTTTGTCATAATATTTTATTGTTATATTTTATTATAAATACTAAATGATGAAAGTATAATAACATAAATTAAGGAATTTGTATATGTATTTTCTCTTAATTTATATCTGTTAATATAATGTTAGAAATAAAAATCTCAAATATGATTGAATCTCTACAGTCTTTAAGAGTAAGATTTAGAAGGCTTGTAGCCCTCTCGTCATACTGAAGAAAAGGATCTTTTTGGGCATATGCTTCCCAACTAATAGCATCAAGTAAAAAATTCATGTTTTCTAAATGCTTAAACCAAAAAAAATCAATATATTTAAAAAATATAAGTTGGTTGTATCTATCCAGAACACGTGAATCGGTTGAGCAAGAATAACGAAATTCTTTACAAGCATAACTTGCCCATAATTGCTCGTAAAGAAATTTTTTTAATTTAGACAATTTATCTAAATTATTATATATCATGCCATTTGAAATAGACAAACGATTTAATAACCTAAGAATTTTTTTCGAAAAAACAATATCTTTTCCTTCACGAGTTTGTGAATCTAGGTAATCTATAAAATCATCTAAAAATCCTTCACTAAATTCCATAACTAAATCACGCATAATAGTAGTAGAAAGTACTTTTTCACGTAAATAATAAATAACCTTTCTTTGTTTGTCTAAAACTTGATCATATTTATTTAGGGTTTTGCGCTGATCATAATAAAACCCTTCAACTTTTTGTTGAGCAGAATTTAAAGAATCTGATAGAAATTTAGAATCTAAAATTTCACTTTCAATTTTTAATTTTTGCATTGTTTCTTGTATTTTGTCACCACCAAAAACCCGAATTAATGGATCATTTAAGCTTAAAAAAAATCTAGAACTCCCAGGATTCCCTTGCCTTCCTGCACGACCTCGTAATTGGTTATCAATTCTTCGTGATTCATGACGTTCAGTCCCTATTACATAAAGCCCACCCAACGATTTTACAATTTCAGATTCTTCTTTTTGTTTTTCCTTATATTTCCTTAATAATTGGCTATGTAGATTAAAAATGAAATTCTCTAAAAGATTTAATTGCTTACTTGAAACCTCTAAAGACGCTAATAGTGTGTCTAAGTTTTTTTGTAAGTAAGTAACTAATTTAGGACTTTTCTTTAAGGCTCTTTTTAATTTCCTTAAATCAATACCAGGAACAAAAAATTTTTTTTTCCCTAATAATCTTTTTAATATAAATCGAGTGGATTCTAATGCTTTAAACTCAGGGTTACCACCTAATAGAATATCAGTTCCTCTGCCTGCCATATTTGTTGCAATAGTAATAGAATTTAAACAACCAGCTTGGGCTACAATTTTGGACTCTCCGATTACATTTTCTGGTTTTGCATTCAATAATTGGTGAGGTACATTATAAGTGTTTAATAGTTGAGAAAGTATCTCTGAATTTTGGATAGTTGTTGTCCCAACAAGAACAGGTCGGCCTGTAGAATACATCTTCAAGCATTCTTGAGCAATAGCCCGCCATTTGCTTATTTCATCAATAAAAATAAAATCCGAATCATCTTTACGCTTCATCTTCTCATATGTCGGTAGTATAGAAACAGGTAAATCATAAATATTTTCAAATTCTAATTCCTCAGTTTTAGCCGTACCTGTCATACCAGAGATTTTTGGATAAAGTCGGAAAAAATTTTGATAAGTTATTGAGGCTAAAGTTTCACTTCCTCTTAAATTTTGAATATTTTCTTTTGCTTCGATAGATTGATGTAAACCATCGCCCCATTTTCTACCTTCCATTATTCGACCTGTGAATTCATCAATAATAACAATTTGATTATCTTTTAAAATATAATGAATATCACGGAAAAAAAGATACCTAGCTTTTAAAGAATTTAAAATATAAGGAATCCATGGGTCTTGGATACTATATAAATTATCAACTTTTAATAAAATTTTAGTACGTTTCAACCCTTGTTCTGTTAGACTTATTTTTTTTGCTTTTTCATCAATTTCAAAATGCTTTTTATCTTCTAAATATTTAGAAGCTTCATTAGCTTTAAAATATTTTTCTACTAATAATTCAGAATCACGTGATATAATTAAAGGAGTCCTTGCTTCGTCAATCAAAATAGAATCAACCTCATCGATAATACAAAAATTGAAAGGTCTTTGTACTAACTCTTTTTTATCCGTCACCATATTATCTTTTAAGAAATCGAAGACTAAATCGACATTCGTTACATATGTTATATCGCGGGAATAATTTATTTTACGATCTGCTATGCTCATATCTGATTGTATAAGACCAACTTCCAAGCCTAATAATCGGTGTATTTGACCCATCCATTCTGCGTCACGTTTTGCTAAATAATCATTTATAGTTACTATATGAACACCTTTACCTGCTAAAGAATTAACTAATGCAGGTGAAGTTGAAACTAAAGTTTTCCCTTCACCAGTTTTCATTTCCGCAATTTTACCATCATTTAAAACTAATCCTCCTAACAATTGCACATCATAATGTCTTAAATCAATTGTTCTTTTAGAGGCTTCTCTAGTTAAAGCAAAACTTTCAGCCAATGTTTGTTTATCTAACCCGTCTCCTTTGGAAGTAAAATATTTTAATTTTGAAGTTCTACTTTTTAATTCATTATCACTTAAAAGTATTAATTCTTTTTCAAGATCATTAATATAATTTAAAGTTGGTCTATACTCATCCCAAATACTATTGATTCGTGGGAATAATTTTATCATCTGTTATTAAATTTGATTAAATTTGATTAAAAAAAAAGCTTTTAGGGAAAATAAAATTATCTTTTAAGTAGTTTTTTAAAATTAAAGATTAAAGAACCAAAATATTAATTTGAACTATCTTTTTTACTAAATCTAGCAATTTACAGGATTAATAAGTGATGCTTTAATACTTTGCAGTTAAGTCTACTATAAAAAAATTTACAAGCTTAAAATATTGCTTTTAATAATTATTGAGTTTTTATTGTTCCAAGGTTATTTTTATTTAGAAATTCCGTCAACCTTAACATTAGAAGCTAATGGACTTGCAATATCATCTGTTGGTGCGTTAAAACTTCCCATTGACACATTATTAAGTCGTAATTTTAACCAGGTAATAAAAGTTTTATCTACAGAAATAATTGCCGAACATTCATTAGCTATTCTAGCTTGTTTTAATTTTGTTTGTAAATCAGCCAATTGAACAGATTCTAGAAATTTTGGTGATTGTACCAGCCAAAAATCTATATTTTTTTTCATTCTTCGATAATGTTGCACTCGCTCACGTAAAATTTCTTCAACAGGTTCAGCAACTAATAAAAATTCACTACTTGCAACAATAAAATAATAAGTTGTTAAGGATTTAGGAATATTCACTAATTTCTCCTTCCTTACGGGTTTCAAATGATTAAAAAATCGTGGAACTAATTCTTTCTTAAACCTTAGTTGTTATTAATAAGCTACTAGGAAATTTTAATCTATCTGTTAATATCAAAGTAGTTTATCATCCCAGCCCTGAGATTGTAATTTTAAAAACTAATAAATTTCAATGGTAAGCTAATTGCAGCTATAAATTTAACTAATACCCTTATAATTATTTTTTGCTTAAATTTAAAAAATCTGACCCCTTTAAAGGAGAACTCGATTGCGCAAACTTATATGGAAACATTTGTCCTGCTAAATAAGCTTGTCTACCTGCTTGAACAGCAAGGTTCATAGCTTTAGCCATAACTATAGAATTTTTTGCTTGTGCTATTGCAGTATTAATAAGAACAGCTTCAGCACCTAGTTCCATAGCAAGTGCTGCCTCACTGGGAGATCCAATTCCTGCATCTATAATCACTGGTATCTTAGAATTCTCAATAATGATTTGAATATTGTTTATACTTTGAATACCTTGTCCTGAACCGATAGGTGAACCCAAAGGCATAATAGTAGAACATCCAATATCTTCAAGGTGTTTTGCTAACATTGGATCAGTATTTGTGTAGGGTAGTACAATAAAACCTTTTTTAACTAAAAATTCTGCTGCTTTTAATGTCCCTATTGGGTCAGGGAAAAGATATTTCGGATCAGATATAACTTCTAACTTGATAAAATTATTCTCTTTTTGACCAATCCTTTTAGCTAACTCACGGCCTAAAAATGCTAATCGAATAGCTTCTTCAGCTGTTTTTGCACCAGCAGTATTTGGTAATAACCATAAATTTTTCCAGTTAATAGCTGTTATTAAACTATCATTTTTGGAGACATTTAACAAATTAAGTCTTCTGATAGCAACTGTTACCATTTCACTTTCACTTTTTTCTAAACATTCTACCATCTCTTTTAAACTTTTATACTTTCCAGTCCCAACAATAAGACGAGAATTAAAAACTTTACCTCCAATAGTTAATTGGTCTTGTTTTAACATAATTTGATTTGGTTTGATTAGTACTATTATTATACCCCAATTTTTATTAAAGTTATTATTATTTTAAATTTAATTAATCCGTAAACTATATAATTTGCTTATAATATAAATAAATTTGTATATTTAGAAGCGAGTGACGCGATTCGAACGCGCGACATCAACCTTGGCAAGGTTACGCTCTACCACTGAGCTACACTCGCAAATAAAATATTAAGAAGCTTCTATTAACTATTATAACATAATAACGATCCATCAAGAAACCCAAATCGAAAAGATTTCGAATAAGATAGTATAAAGTAAAGTAAGAACCTTCTCTATAAAGAAGGTTCTTACTTTACTTTATACTATCTTATTCGAAATCTTTTCGATTTGGGTTTCTTGATGGATCGTTAGATAAAAACCCAAATATAAAAAGTGAACTAAAACCTGTAACAATGGCATAAACTAATAGTTTTAAAAAATATAAACTAAGCATAAGAATCCTCCGATAAAATTATTTATTAATAATTATATATCAATTAGTAAATATTAAGCAATTAAATTTATATTTGTACTTACTATAAAAATACTAATCATCAGTGAAATCTGTATCGATAACTGTTTCGTCAGAATTTACTTGTGGTTCATCCTTCACTTCTGGGTTAGATGAACTAGCAATCTCTTCTCCAACAGTCTGAGAAATTTTTTGTAATTCCTCAAGCTTATTTTTCAGATTTTCATTATCAAAATCATCATTTTGTAATATATCACGGATTGTTTTAATCCCTTCTAGAAGAAGTTCTTTTTTCTCTAAAGATATTTTATCCTCGTATTCTTTTAATTGTTTCTCATTTTGATAACAAACTAAATCAGCCTGGTTCTTTAAATCAATTTTTTCTTTTTTCTCTTTATCTACTTTAGATGACTCTTCCGCATTTTTTATCATTTTTTCAACTTCATCTTTATCCAAAGTTGATGCATTCTGGATGTTAATACGTTGTGTTTTACCAGTTCCTTTATCCTTAGCAGTCACAGATAAAATCCCACTTGCGTTAATATCAAAAGTAACTTCAATTTGTGGAACCCCTCGAGAAGCTAATGGGATTCCTTCTAATCTGAAATTACCTAAACTTTTATTATCTTTGGCTAGTTTACGTTCTCCTTGTAAAACTTCAATATCAACACTTTCTTGGTTATCAGTAGCCGTTGAAAAAGTTTCCGATTTTTTTACTGGGATTGTAGTGTTTCTAGGAATCATTACTGTCATTAACGACCCTAATGTTTCAACCCCTAAAGATAAAGGTGTTACATCTAATAATAAAATATTTTTAACCTCACCAGCTAGTACTCCACCTTGCACCGCTGCCCCAATCGCAACAACTTCATCTGGATTTACCGTCTGGTTTGCCTCTTTTTCTACTATTTTATATACTAGGTTTTGAACAGCGGGTATACGTGTTGAACCACCTACTAATACTAACTCATTAATTGTATTTCTATCAACACGAGCATCTTTTATAGCTGCTTCTACAGGTAATCGACAGCGGTTTATTAGATCTTCACAAAGCTCTTCAAATTTTCCACGTGTTAATATTTCCTCTATATGTTTAGGCCCATCTTGATTTGCTGTAATAAAAGGAAGGTTTATAGTTGTTTCGGATAGATTTGACAACTCAATTTTAGCTTTTTCAGCTGCCTCAGTTAATCTTTGTAAAGCCTGAGGGTCAGAAGCTAAATTAATACCTTCTTCCTTTTGGAATTTTGCAAGTATAAAATCAACAATTTTTCTATCAAAATCATCTCCACCAAGTTTAGTATCACCTGATGTTGATAAAACTTCAAAAACACCATCCCCAACTTCTAATAAAGAGACATCAAATGTACCGCCACCTAGATCAAAAATAATAACTAGCTCATTATTTTTTTTTTCAAGACCATAAGCTAGTGAAGCTGCTGTTGGTTCATTAATAATTCTTTTAACTTCTAACCCTGCAATTCTTCCGGCGTCTCTTGTTGCTTGGCGTTGTGCATCATTAAAATATGCTGGAACTGTAATTACAGCTTCATTAATGGTTTGTCCCATATATAAACTAACATCATTGGAAAGTTTTCTCAAGATTTGTGATGAAATTTCCTCAGGACTAAATTGCTTATCCATATTAGAACAAACAATTTTTACATTATCCTTATTGTCACCAACAAGCTTATAAGAAACTTCTTTTGATTCTTTGGTTAATTCACTGAATTTCGAACCCATAAAACGTTTGATTGATGAGAAAGTGTTTTCAGGATTAATAACAGCTTGTCGTTTAGCAATTTGTCCAACTAATAAATCTTTATTTTTAGTATAAGCGACAATTGATGGTGTTGTTCTTAATCCTTCGGTATTGTTAACTACTGTGGGTTGTCCACCTTCCATTACTGCTGCAACGGAGTTGGTCGTCCCAAGGTCAACTCCAAATATTTTACTTATATTAGCCATATAGTTATTTCTCCGTAAATTTCTCTATTAAATAATAACATTATTTTAAACTGAAATTATTAATTTTGTCAAGTCAGAAAAAAACTATTTCTATGATTTGGAAGCCCTTTTAATAAAATTAGATTATTAGATTATATATTGGTAGGAAAGAGAGGGATTCGAACCCTCGGTACAAAGAATATTTGTACAATAGATTAGCAATCTAACGCTTTAAGCCACTCAGCCATCTCACCATAAATATGACTCTGGCTGGATTTGAACCTGCGACCAAGGGCTTATGAGTCCCCTACTCTAACCACTGAGCTACAGAGCCTTACATTCTAATTATAGACTGCCCAACTTAACTTATCGAAAATTTTATTCAATCGACAAGTTCAAAAGAATATAAAAAAATTTTGTATTTATGCTTATTGACAAAAAGTATATGGTTATGACATATTATGTTCATAGTCTATTTAGATATGACTAAGGGGGTTGTATCTCAATTTGGTTAGAGTATCACCCTGTCACGGTGAAAGTTGCGGGTTCGAGTCCCGTCAATCCCGAAGTTATATTTAGATTTAAGCTTGGTTGGTTTTATTACTAACAACAATACATTCAGTTGTTAAAATCATACTAGCAATAGAGATAGCATTTTGTAATGCTGAACGTGTTACTTTTGCTGGATCAACAATACCATAATCAAACATATCTCCAAACTCATTTGTTTCAGCATTATAACCAAACTCAAAATACTGTTCTTCAACTAAGTCTGTTATAACACTACCGTTTTTTCCAGTATTTTCCGCAATTCTTTTAAGTGGCTCTTTAATAGAATCTGCTAAAATATAGGCTCCAATAAGTTGGTCATCTTTTAAATTTTGTTTAGCCCATAATTTTAATGGTGTTGAGAGATGTGTTAGAGTTGCACCACCACCAGGAATAACACCTTCTTCAACTGCTGCACGTGTTGCGTTTATCGCATCTTCTAGTCTTAATTTTTTGTCTTTCATTTCTGTTTCTGTCACAGCACCAACCTTAATAACTGCAATTCCCCCTGAAAGCTTAGCAATTCTATCTTTTAGTTTTTCAATTTCATACGAGGATTCTTTCATAGCAATTTGTTTTTTTAATTGCTCACAACGATTTTTAATATTATCCAAATTACCTTCAGTAATAATAGTAGTTGAATCTTTTGTAACCGTTATTCGTGATGCTTTACCTAATAACTCTAATTCGACACTATCTAAACGTAGGCCTAATTCTTCTGTAATCAAAGTCCCACCAGTTAATATTGCAATATCCTCTAATAGAGATTTACGCAGATCCCCAAACCCAGGTGCTCGTATAGCAACAACATTAACAATACCTCTTAATTTATTAAGAACTAGAGTAGATAATGCCTCTTTTTCAATATCTTCAGCTATTATTAGTAGAGGTCTTTTAGTAAATGCAACTTTTTCTAAAATCGGGATCAAATCTTGTTGAACAAGAGTAAGCTTTTTATTTGTGATTAAAATATAAGGGTTATCGTACTCAACTTCAGCTTTTTCAGCATTTGTAATAAAATAAGGAGAAATAAAACCTTTATCTAATCTCATACCTTCAGTTATTGCTAACTCAATAAACGTATTGTTGCTTTCTTCCAAAGAAATAACTCCATCACGACCAACAGTTTTTAAAGCTTGTGCAATCATAGACCCAATCTCTTTATCATTACCCGAAGAAATTGTTGCTACTTGCTCTATTGCCATATTATTTTCAATAGGACGAGCATAATCTAATATTTGATTAGTTAAATATTTTGTAGCTTTTTCAAGACCAAATTTTAAAGATATTGGGTTTGAACCTGCGGCTACATTTTTCATTCCTTTTTTTACAATAGCATAAGCTAAAACAGTTGCGGTAGTTGTACCATCACCTGCTACATCATTTGTTTTTGAAGCTGCTTGTCTTATTAGAGATACACCAGTATTAAAAATATTATCTTTTAATTCAATCTCTTTAGCAATACTCACTCCATCATTAATTATTTGCGGTGAACCATATTTTTTATCTAAAACTACATTTCTACCTTTTGGCCCTAACGTAACCGAAACTGCTTCAACTAAGACTTTCATTCCTTTTTCAAGTGCTTGCCTTGCATGTTCTTGATATAATATTTTTTTACTCACTGTTTTTTTGTATTATTAAATAAAAAGGTTTTAGAAGTGACAAAGTTTTTGTTAGGTTTTCTTTTTAAAAGAATTTGAATTGAATAAAAATAAAATAAGAATAATATTAATATTATTCTTATTTTATTTAAGATTAAATTATTGGTCCCAACCTTTATCAGATTTAGTAAGAACGAAATTAGCCACATCTTCAATATCAGTTTCAGCTAAACGACCACCAAAAGCTGGCATAGCATTTTTCCCATTTGTTACCTGATAAGTAATAGAACCAACGCTATCCATTTTATTTCCAGATAAAGCATCTTTCTTTAAAGTTTTTTCAGGCATAATAACATTCTCACCACCAGAATGACAGGCTGAACAATTAGCTGTAAAAACGTTTCCCCCATTATTAATGTCTACCGCTTCAGCTGGGTTTTGAAAACTAATTAAAGCTAAGCATGTAATAAAGAAACCCAAAAAAAAATTTTTCATTGATAATTCTCGTATAGAGTCTTTTTTAATTTAACAAAATAAAAATCTATTATTTTTTTAATATAGAAAGCGAGATTAAAAATCTTTACTATTTTATTTTTTAATTAATAATAAATTTTACCCCCACCCCATTTCTCAGAAACAACTTTAGGTTGTAACAATATATGACCTGCAATATCTACTAAGTCATTTTCATCTAATGATCGCATTCTTGTGAAAATATTGGCACTCTTAATACTTGGATGAATCTCTGCAATTGATTCTAAACCATCATAAGTTTTTGGGTCTTTCATATAATCAACTAAACTATTAATATTATTACGTGATGGTGTTGCTAAACTTAAAGCTTCAGTATCAAGACCTAAATTTGGGTTTGTTTTTGTTATTCCACCAACATGACATTGCCCGCAACTAGAATTAAATAATCGTTTCCCTCTTTTAACTTGTTCTGGTGTTAATACTGTTGTTTTACCATCACTGGTTACAGGTATTGTTCTTGTTGCTTCATCTAGTTCTATAGCTAAAACGGATGAACCAATTGAATTTGCTAAACAAGCAATAGTTAAACTTATAAAAATTTTTTTGAACATATTAAATTAAACCTATAAAATATTTTAATTACTGAAACAAAAAAACAAGGATTACCAACAAAGTTTACTTAGATTTATTAGAATAAATTTTTGGTAATTTTAATTGTTCTTTGATTTTTTTGGCAATTAAGCCTCTAAGTCGAATATTTTCCCAACCAGCTGCAAGAGCAATACTAACTAAAAGGACTTGACTAAATAATAGTATTGGATCAAGTCGCCATCCATGAATAATTAAAATAGAGCCATAAATCAAACCTAATGTTGTAAAAAAAATATCTTCATCACGTGATAGTTCTGGTCTTATAATCCTTAAAAAATATAAAATTAACACACCAAGTATTATTATAAGGCCTAAAAGAAAATTTGCTCCAAAAACTATGTTTATCATGAATTATTAAACTTTTGAAAAATTATTTAGTATTGAATTAGAAACTTTAAAATCTTCTATCCAGTTTTTACTTGTAAAAATGTAAAAACAAAAATTAAAAAACTAACTTTTAAAATTTTTGTTTTTAATGACTATTTTTTTGGTGGCACACGAGTTAAAGCATCTTTTTTACTTACAAAGAATAATGCAAGACTAATAGGTAAAACTACAATAAACCCACCAGCAATTAAGCTGGATAAAAAATTTGTTAAAGATGGTGTCATAATTTTATATTTTCTTTCTTTTCTCTAATAAAATATATTTTCTTGAACTATGCAAAACATCTAATTCTAGAAATAGAAATTAACAGTAAAATTTTTGAAGGACTAGAGATTAATTCAGCAATAATGTAATTCAAGCTTATTAAATTATATAGTATAATATATTTATATAAATAATAAGACTAGATTCTAAATAGTACTTTGGTTATAGATAATATTGTAATATTGGTCCTTTTATTAAAGTATCCAAGTCTATTTAGATACCATATTATTTGTATTGTATAGCATAACAAAAATAGATAAAATATGATATCTATTTTTAATTTCACAAGACTAATAATAATAAGCTTAGTATAGTTTTATATATACTAAATTCTTACTCACTGCTCTCTGGTATAATTATATTAAAGAGTAGCAGAAACTGAAATGGAGGTTTTTTTCTTTTTCTTTTTAAACGAAACCAACCCTTCTGTAAGTGCATATAAAGTGTAATCTTTACCAACCCCTACATTATCACCTGGTTTAAAACTTAATCCTCTTTGTCTTATTAAAATATTACCAGCTTGTACTAGGTGCCCTTGAAAACATTTTACCCCAAGACGTTTTGATTTGGAGTCTCGTCCATTTTTTGTACTCCCTGCACCTTTTTTATGAGCCATTTTTCCTTATTTACTAATTTATGAAAAATAATTTGTTTCTTTATTCAAATCAGGTTGTTACTTATAATTCTTATTTTAGTTAAAATGAAGTCTATAAATGAAGAACAAATTAAATAATAGTAATAGTATACTAGACTAGATAATAACTAATGTACACTTATAATATATAATTGGTTCTAGAATTTTGTAAACTTCATTTTTAAATATTAGGATATATTTACTTAGTTCATAAAGTTTTTTTTTAATGCTTAGAAAAACAAAAATATATTTTTCCTAGACTATATAGGTTAAAATAAAAATACTTTTTTAAGATATACTATGGTATGATAAGTTTTGTAAAAACTTGAAAGTCTAAAAATTTATTTTAATTATCCTTTAATAAAATATTATAAATAAAAAATTAATGAAAAACCTAAAACAAACAACATTTTTAAATGAAAAAGAACTTATTGATTCTGTTGAAAGTGTCCATATTAAAAAGAATCTATCAAAAATATTTGTAGGTGACACAGTAAAGATTGGAGTATTTATTAAGGAAGGCAATAAAGAGAGAATACAATACTACCAAGGTATTATTTTAGGAAAAAATAATAGTGGGGTTAATTTAACAATATCAGTTAGAAAAGTATTCCAGGGTATCGGTATAGAAAGAAATTTTTTAATACATTCTCCTAAATTTGAATCGATTGAAGTAATTAAATCTTCCCGTGTAAGAAGATCAAAATTATATTATTTACGTAGTATTGTAGGTAAAGGAAGTCGTCTAAAACAAAGGTTTAGAACTAAGTAATTTGCATCTGGCTGGGTTCGAACCAGCGGTGTTCTAATAAGAAGACGGATTATGAGTCCGTTGCCTTCAACCACTCGGCCACAAATGCGAAAATTAGTTCTATAATTTATAGAAGTGAGGAGCTGGTGGGACTCGAACCCACGTCCATTTAAAATAATCACCAAACTAATCAATGTAATCACAGGTTTAGTTATTAATTAGTTTACTTTCGTTACATTTAAAACGCTAAATAAATGAATTTTTAACAAGAAAATTGAGGAGTATATGTTTATTTTATATTAATAAATAAAACTAAAATACTTTATTTATAATAATAATACCAAAACTAAAGTTTTGTAAAGTTTTAGGGGAAAATAATCTTATTCCTATCTCAATCAACAATTATAGAATTGATTGAGGTTAAAATTCAAGAAATTTATGCAAAGACTTGATTTTTGTTAAAATTAATAATGTTATTTGCAATTACTGTATGTTTTAAGTATTTAAATCTGCTTATTAATTAATAGGATTATAAATGTCGAAACCAATACAGCCCCTTAATTTTGTCCAACTTAATTTCTAACCCTAATTTTTAATAGCTCATTACCTTTTATAGCTATTTAGTATAGTTTTTAAAAATATCTCTTGATAGTATATACCAGAGCTAAGACGAAATAAAAAATAGTTAATATTTGAATTAATTTATCGATTGATTTTTCGGCTCTACTTGAACTTTCAAAAAGTTTAAACGGGTCTAAATTTTCTTGTAAACTCTGTTCATTAGGACTTCTAACTAGTATAATCATAACTAATGAAAAATTGAGTATTATTGATAATATACTAAAAATGTTTACATTACTCATAACAGCATATTTTTATTATAACAAATAATTTAATAAAGTTAATAATTTAATTATTATTGATTATTTTAATTTACTTTTTTATTCTCCTTGAACTTTTAATAATAGAAACCCAAGAGATAATCCGATTAGCACCATACTGAAACATAAAACACCGATTGATAAAATTTCTCCACCCATAAATTATTACATCCTTATGCTTAAAATTATATCATCTTAAAACCCATTACGGCCCCAAACGACTAGCGAAAGAGAAAACGTAAATATCATCATAATTGTAGCCCAACCTAAGCTAATTATATCCATGAGTATTCCTTAATTTTTGAAAATATATAATCAATATAGACTTTATTATATACTTTAATTTAACTCTAGGTCAAAATCAATATAATTTAATATTTATTTACTTTAAAAAGGTATTTTTATAAAATGTTAATTATTATATTATTTAGTATATAATATATAATAATATTACATAAATAGGAGACGTTAAATGAACTAAAAAAAAAGAATAAAATTAGCTTTAGTTGTAGGTGTTCCGGTTTGGATATAAAACAAAGTCCGAACTTAAAATTCTTTATTCGTAAAATTAATAAATACTAAAATGAAATAATTTAGTGGTTTTTGCTAATAGGGATGAGAAATAACTAAAGCTTTAAATTAAAACTGTAATAATTAACTATTAATTTATATTAGGGGTAAAATCTATGACTAAATCGATTAACAGTAATAAAAATAATGAAATAAATACAGTAAAAACAAAAACTCCTGCAGGTGAGTCTTTACTGACACCTCGCTTTTATACGACTGATTTTGATGCAATGGCTAACTTAGACATCAATTCAAATAAATCAGAGCTTGAATCGATTATAGAAGAATTTCGTATGGATTATAACCAACATCACTTTATCCGTGATCAAGAGTTTAATCAATCTTGGGCTCATTTTGATAAACGTACAAAATCTCTTATTACTGAATTTTTAGAAAGATCATGTACAGCGGAATTTTCAGGGTTTCTATTATATAAAGAATTATCAAGAAATCTTAAAACAAAAAACCCTTTATTAGCTGAAGGATTCGCTTTTATGTCTAGAGATGAAGCAAGACACGCAGGATTTTTAAATAAATCTATGAGTGACTTTAATTTAACGCTTGATTTAGGATTTTTAACTAAAAGTCGTAAATATACTTTTTTTTCACCTAAATTTATTTTTTATGCCACATATTTATCAGAAAAAATTGGTTATTGGCGATATATTACTATCTATAGACATTTAGAAAAAAACCCTGAATATCGTATTTATCCAATATTTAGATTTTTTGAAAGCTGGTGCCAAGATGAAAATAGACACGGAGACTTTTTTGCTGCCATTTTAAAGTCACAACCAGAATTATTAACTACTACTGTTGCTAAACTTTGGTGTAGGTTTTTTCTATTATCGGTTTTCGCAACTATGTATTTAAATGACTTACAAAGAAGTAGCTTTTATGCTACTTTAGGTTTAGATGCTCGTAAATTTGATATTCATGTAATTAAAAAAACAAATCAAAGTGCAGGACGTTTATTTCCTGTTATTTTAAACGTAAATCATCCAAGTTTTTTCAAACATTTAGACAAATGTGCCGAAGCCAATTTAGCATTAACACAAATTGATGTAAATGAAAAATCCCATTACGGTCATATTTTACAAAATTTTATGTTCTTTTTCCAACGTGCAGGAAACTATTCTATTATCTTAATTAATTTAATACAGATGGGGTTAATGAAACCTCTAAATTCTGAAAAAGATTGGTATACTATATATTAAATGGGTCTTGGTTATTATTTTGCCACTTAAAGAGACAAAATCACTAAGTTATTTTAAAGAGTAGTTATTCTTTATAGTAGAAAGATAAAATTAAATGTGATTAATTATATAAGGAAAATATTATTATGAATAATAATAATGCACAGGTAGGGAAAATTGCTCCAGATTTTGAGGCAATAGCAGTTTATGACGAAGAGCGTTATAAAATTAGATTATCAGATTATCGTAAAAAAAAATATGTTGTTCTATTTTTTTACCCATTAAATTTTACTTTTGTTTGTCCTACTGAAATAACTTCATTTAGTGATCGTTTTAAAGAATTTAGTTCGCTGGATACTGAAGTTTTAGCTGTTTCTGTTGATAGTGAATATTCACATTTATCCTGGGTACAAACGAAACGTGAGGAGGGAGGGTTAGGCTCATTAAGTTATCCTCTAGTTTCTGATTTGAAAAAAGAAATTAGTGATTCGTATCATATTTTACATGATTCTGGAGTTGCTTTACGTGGTTTATTTATTATTGATAAAAAAGGGGTTATACAATATTCAACTACCAATAATTTATCGTTTGGCCGTAGTGTTGATGAAACATTAAGAGTTTTACAAGCTATTCAACATATAACAGAAAACCCCGATGAGGTTTGCCCTAGTGATTGGGAACCTGGAGATGAAACAATTTATATCTAAAAATTGGTGTAATAATATAGAAAATAAAAGAATTTGTTGATCGAGGTTCTTAAAATAATTATTTATGATATAAAAATATATAGATATCAACAAAAATTATGCCAAAACTTAAAACAAGAAAAGCTGCAAAAAAGCGTTACAAACTTATTGCGGGAAAAAGATTCGTTAGACGTAAAGCTTTTAAGGGACATCTTTTAGAAAAAAAATCTGCTAAGCAAAAGAGAAATTTAGCAAACACCATTATAGTAAGTAAATCAGATACCAAAGCAATAAGAAAAATGTTAGTTTGTTAACCTATAACGATAAGAAAATTAATGGTAAGAGTTAAGCGAGGTAATGTCGCTAGGAACCGTAGAAACAAAATCTTAAAACTTGCAAAAGGATTTTGTGGTGCTCATTCAAGTCTATTCCGTGTAGCAAATCAACAAGTAATTAAAAGCTTGATATACGCATATCGTGGAAGAAAAGAGAAGAAAAGAATATTTCGTCAATTATGGATTACAAGGATTAATGCTGCAGTCAGCAATTACAACTTAAAGTATAGCAGATTTATCCATAACTTAAAACGATCAAAAATTCTTCTAAACCGTAAAATGTTATCGCAGTTGGCTATTTTAGATCCATCAGCTTTTTCGGTTATAGTTGAAGTAACTCAGTAAAAAAAGTTTGAACAAAAAAGGGGGAAATTTTCTTTTTTGTTCAAATCATTGTAGCGAATTTATTAACTAAAACAATATTTAAAAGAATTATGAAAAGAACTATTTCAGTACTAGTTGAAAAGGATGCAGGAGGATTAGTTCGTATTGTAAGTTTATTAACTAGAAGACGATTTCAGATTGAAAGTATTACAATGGCAGCATGCGAAAGAAAATGTTATGAACGAATAACAATAGTAGTAATAAATCAAAGTGATGGCTCAGATGCTGCTAGCCAGTTAACTAAACAAATAAAAAAATTAATTAATGTTGTAAATGTTCAAGATATAACGTATTTACCTTTAGTACAGAGAGAACTAATTTTAATAAAACTACAAGTAAGTGTCATAGAGCGAGAGGAAATTATAAATTTAGCTGAAGTATTCAGATTTAAAATTACTGATATCACAGAATCTACTCTTATCTTAGAAATAACAGCTGATCCTGGAAAAATTTTGGCTCTTCAAAAAATAATAGAAAAATATAATATTTTGCAATTATCTAGAACAGGGGAAATTGCTCTAACACGTGAATCTTCAGTAAGTACTTCTTCATTAAAAGAATATCCTGAATTTGAAGGTGATACGGGTAGAAATTATAATAAAAATATTGAAGAATTATTTTATAAGGATTATTATAAACTTGCAGACGCTTAAATCAATATATCAATATAAAGCAAATAAAACATAACAAGTTCCTGGTAGTAGTTATAATAGCTAATCTAAAACTAACTGAGTAAAACATTAAGAATTAAGATCTATATATTAAGCTTAATAAAAAATTATTTTGAATACTAATTTTATATTTTATTTTGCACTCTACTATTAAATATTAAAGTTTGATATTTAAATATTGAACTTTATAGATTAAATCTTATAATTTATTAATAATTAATAAAAGACATAAAATAATAATATTTTATATTAATAAAGCTGTCTAAAACAATAAGTCAAATGAAAGATAAGATGAGTTCTTAGAATTCTTTTGACTTATTGACATCCAATTACCAGGCTTTTCTTGGTATGACAAACATTCATTAACATCCCACTCTAGAAGATACAAGTTGTTTTTAGAAAAAAAATTTATACATAATAAAGTAGGAGATTGTGGGAAAAATTGTCTTTTTTTTTTATATATTTGTTTTTCATTATGTTTTTGCTCGACAATAGAATAAACCTCACAATTATTTATACGATCACAATTCAAACAAATACACATAAGAAATAAAAATGTTTATTATTTTATTATAATAGTTTTTATTTGGGGGTGGAGGGACTTGAACCCTCACGATTTGCATCAACGGATTTTCATTTTGATCTGATTTTCATCATTAAGAAAAAAGTATAAATACATTTTTCTTTTTCAAAATTGGACTCTCTCTTTACCAACTAAGGTAGTTCCCGTCGAGTCTCTGCACCTTAATTAATAATTAACTATATTAACTCTTGGCTCAAGATTGTCTTATCATAATTATGACTTAGATTTCCTTGAATTTGAGAACTTACTTAGCTAATCATATTAATGATTTGATGCTCAAAGTTTTAAGTCCGTTGCGTCTACCATTCCGCCACACCCCCAGTTATAATAATACATAATATACTAATTAACTTAAGAATATACTTTTATAACTATTGATTAGTTTAATTTATTATTATTATTAGGCGACACCCAGATTCGAACTGGGGATAGAGGATTTGCAATCCACGGCCTTACCACTTGGCTATATCGCCTTTATAAATCAAATAATCCTGGAGTAATCAAACTCAACTACCTATATTATATTAGAAATCTATATACAATTCTTTTTAATAAATTTAATATAAAAAAATAAATTAAAACGTATAATTAATAAAAATTATCTTTTTATTTAATATTACACTAAAGTTAATACCTTTGTATAGTATAGTATTTATATACCTTAGGGACTTCTAAACTATTCCCTCATTAAAGGATAAAAACTATTAAGAGCTTGTTGCTGGCTTCGGAGAATCTATATGCCTGAGAATGTGCAGGAAAGAACTCGATTAAAAAGTGAGCGTTACGAATCAGGTGTAATTCCATATGCCAAAATGGGATACTGGGATGCTGATTATAACGTTAAAGACACTGATATTCTAGCTCTATTCCGTATAACTCCACAACCAGGCGTAGATCCCGTAGAAGCTGCCGCTGCTGTTGCGGGTGAATCTTCTACTGCAACATGGACGGTAGTTTGGACAGACTTATTAACTGCTTGCGATATCTATAGAGCAAAAGCATATAGAGTAGATCCAGTACCTGGAACAAGCGATCAATTCTTTGCATACATCGCTTATGAATGTGATTTATTTGAGGAAGGTTCTCTTGCGAACTTAACAGCCTCTATTATTGGTAACGTTTTCGGTTTTAAAGCTGTTAAAGCTTTACGTCTAGAAGACATGAGAATTCCTTTTGCTTACTTAAAAACTTTCCAAGGTCCAGCAACTGGTGTTATTGTGGAAAGAGAGAGATTAGACAAATTTGGTCGTCCTTTCTTAGGCGCTACTGTAAAACCTAAATTAGGTCTTTCAGGTAAAAACTACGGACGTGTAGTTTATGAAGGTTTATGTGGTGGTCTTGACTTCCTTAAGGATGATGAGAACATTAACTCACAACCATTCATGCGTTGGAAAGAACGTTTCTTATACTGTATGGAAGGTGTTAACCGTGCGGCTGCTGCAACAGGTGAAGTTAAAGGTTCTTACCTTAACATTACTGCTGCAACAATCGAACAAATGTATGAGCGTGCAGAATATGCTCATTCAATTGGTACTGTTATTGTAATGATCGATTTAGTTATCGGTTATACTGCTATTCAAACTATGGCTATCTGGGCAAGAAAAGCTGAAATGATTTTACATTTACATCGTGCAGGTAATTCTACTTATGCTCGTCAAAAAAACCATGGTATTAACTTCCGAGTTATCTGTAAATGGATGCGTATGTGTGGTGTAGACCATATCCATGCTGGTACAGTTGTTGGTAAATTAGAAGGAGATCCTTTAATGGTTAGAGGATTCTACAACAGTTTATTATTAACTCAACTTAAAATTAATTTAGCTGAAGGTTTATTCTTCGACATGGATTGGGCATCTCTTAGAAAATGTGTTCCTGTAGCTTCTGGTGGAATCCATTGTGGTCAAATGCACCAACTTCTATACTATTTAGGTGACGATGTGGTTCTACAATTTGGTGGTGGTACTATTGGTCACCCTGATGGTATTCAATCCGGTGCAACAGCAAACCGTGTTGCTCTAGAATCTATGGTTCTAGCTCGTAATGAAGGTCGTGATTATGTTGGAGAAGGTCCTGAAATCTTACGTAACGCAGCGGCTACTTGTGGTCCTTTAAAAGCAGCGTTAGATTTATGGAAAGATATTACTTTCGATTACACTTCAACAGATACACCTGATTTCGTTGAGCTTCCTACTGAAAGCAATTAGTATACTGAAATTAAATTTATAAGAGATTAATTCTAAATAATTCTATTTATCTTTTTTGGGTAGCTAGAAAATACATGTAATAGTTTTATTTACTTTATTCTTAAAGTTATATTTATTATTTTGTTATAAAATTTAGATTTGATCTTAAATTTGTTATAACTTCAGAAGAAATACTTAATACCCCATATTATTTTAAGCAAAAGTAGAGAGCAAATAAAAATTTTAGTATGTGACTAAAAATAAAATTTCTATAATTTATCTTTAAGGAATATTTGAATAGTGATGAGAGTTACACAAGGATGTTTTTCGTTTTTACCAGATTTAACTGATGAGCAAATTAAAAAACAAGTTAATTATGCTATGAAAAAAGGATGGGCTGTTAGTGTAGAATGGACAGATGATCCACACCCACGTAATTCATATTGGGAATTATGGGGTCTTCCTTTATTTGACATTCAAGATTCTGCCGCATTAATGTATGAACTTGGTGAATGTAGAAAAGTTAACCCAGAAGGTTACATTAAAATCAACGCGTTTGATGCTAGTATCGGTACAGAAAGTTGTGTATTATCATTTATTGTACAACGACCTTCAAACGAACCTGGTTTCTATCTAGAACGTAATGAAGTTGGTGGTCGTAACATTCAATACACGATTTCAAGTTATGCTGTTCAAGCAAGACCTGCTGGAGATCGTTATTAAAAATAAGACACGATTTCTAATTTTCTAGATACTTGCCTACTGTAGTCTTAATTTTAAGTTATCAGTTAGTTTTGTTTTCAGAAAAGCCTTGGAAGCTCAACATTATTTGTTGCGTTGGTTAATAATTTTTTGTAGAAATACAAAGTTAAGCTAACTATTAGTTTCCTTTTTAGATATAATATTTTAAGTTTAAGAATAATTTCTATTCTTAAACTTAAAATATTATATCTTTAAGTCCTATATTTTAATTTTTTAATTTATAGCATTTGACAAAGTTATGTTCATAACATATATATATATATATATATATATATACTATTACAATTTATAAGCGTTATTCTAGAAGCTATTAAAAAAGTAATAATTTTTAGATAAATGGGCTCATCGTCTAATGGATAAAGACCGGAACCTTCTAAGTTTCTAATGTAGGTTCAATTCCTTCTGGGCCTGCTCAAATAAATCTGTAGAAATTATTTTTTATATTTTAAGTATAAAAAATAATTTAAGCCCCCATCGTCTAGAGGCCTAGGACATCTCCTTTTCACGGAGGGAACAGGGATTCGAATTCCCTTGGGGGTAAAGTATAATAGTATTGAAAAAAGTATATTCTTTTTATATTTGTGCCAATTTATATTATTATTATAATAGAGTTTCTTTTTTTTAGAAAATTAGTTATAATATATTAGTGAAAACTCAATTCGGAATAGTACAACTATTTCATGAGACTTGAGCGTTTCCTATCTTTATGTCTCCAGAGAGGAAAAGGTAAATGAACTCCAAGAAGCAAGCAGCCAAAGTTAAAGTTCTCGTTGATCGTGATGTTAACAAAACTAGTTTCGAAAAATGGGCTAAACCAGGACATTTTTCGCGTACATTGTCTAAAGGCCCAAAAACAACTACTTGGGTTTGGAATTTACATGCTGATGCACATGATTTTGATAGTCAAACAAACTCTTTAGAAGAAGTTTCTAGAAAAATTTTTAGTGCACATTTTGGACAACTAGCAATAATATTTTTATGGATAAGTGGTATGCATTTTCACGGTGCTTATTTCTCGAATTATTTAGCCTGGTTAAATAATCCTATTAGTATTAAACCAAGTGCACAAGTCGTGTGGCCTATTGTTGGTCAAGAAATCTTAAATGGAGATGTTGGTGGTAATTTTCAAGGTGTTCAAATAACATCAGGATTTTTCCAATTATGGCGTGCTGAAGGTATAACAAGTGAAATTGAATTATACTGGACTGCCATTGGTGGATTAATTATGTCTGGATTAATGTTATTTGGTGGCTGGTTCCATTATCACAAAGCTGCTCCAAAGTTAGAATGGTTTCAGAATGCAGAATCAATGTTAAATCACCATTTATCTGGTTTGTTAGGTTTAGGTTGTTTAGCTTGGTCTGGACACCAAATTCATATAGCATTACCTATTAATAAATTATTAGATGCTGGTGTTGCTTCACAAGAAATTCCTTTACCTTATGAATTTATTATTAATCGCGAATTAATCGGTCAACTTTACCCAAGTTTCAAAAAAGGTTTAGTTCCTTTCTTTTCATTAAATTGGGGAGAATATTCTGATTTTTTAACCTTTAAAGGTGGGTTAAACCCCGTAACAGGTGGCCTTTGGCTAAGTGATACTGCTCACCACCATTTAGCTTTAGCAGTATTATTTATCGTTGCAGGGCATATGTATCGTACAAATTGGGGAATTGGACATAGTATGAAAGAAATTTTAGAAGCTCATAAAGGGCCCTTTACTGGTGCAGGCCATACAGGTCTTTATGAAATTTTAACAACTTCATGGCATGCACAATTAGCAATTAATCTGGCTATGATGGGATCGTTAAGCATTATAGTTGCTCATCATATGTATGCAATGCCTCCATATCCTTATATTGCTACTGATTATGCTACTCAACTTTCTTTATTTACTCATCATATGTGGATTGGTGGATTCTGTATTGTAGGTGGTGCTGCACATGGAGCTATTTTTATGGTTCGTGATTATAACCCAGCAAAAAACTACAATAATTTATTAGATAGAGTTGTTCGTCACCGAGATTCTATTATTTCTCATTTAAATTGGGTTTGTATATTTTTAGGCTTCCATAGTTTTGGGTTATACATACATAATGATACAATGAGAGCATTAGGACGTGCGCCAGATATGTTTTCAGATACAGGTATTCCTTTAAAACCTATTTTTGCACAAGCAATTCAAAATTTACATTTATTAGCACCGAGTAGTACTGCACCAAATGCTTTAACAACAGCAAGCTATGTTTTTGGTGGTGATATTGTTTCTATTGGATCAAAAATTGCTATAATGCCAATAAAATTAAGTACAGCTGATTTTATGGTTCACCATATTCATGCTTTCACAATCCATGTGACTGTCTTAATTTTATTAAAAGGTGTTTTATATGCTCGTAGTTCAAAACTAATCCCTGATAAAGCGAATTTAGGTTTCCGTTTCCCTTGTGATGGACCAGGAAGAGGTGGTACTTGTCAAGTTTCAGCTTGGGATCATATTTTTTTAGGTTTATTCTGGATGTACAACTCAATTTCAGTAGTTATATTCCATTTTAGTTGGAAAATGCAATCTGATGTTTGGGGATCCGTAACACCAACAGGAACAGTTTCTCACATAAGTGGTGGTAACTTTGCCCAAAGTGCAATCACTATTAACGGATGGTTACGAGATTTTTTATGGGCACAAGCGTCACAAGTAATTCAATCATATGGATCTTCTTTATCTGCTTACGGTTTAATCTTCCTTGGTGCGCATTTCATTTGGGCATTTAGTTTAATGTTCTTATTTAGTGGTCGTGGCTATTGGCAAGAGCTTATTGAATCAATTGTTTGGGCTCATAACAAAATTAAAGTTGCACCAGCAATTCAACCTCGAGCATTAAGTATTACTCAAGGACGAGCTGTAGGATTAGCGCATTATCTATTAGGTGGTATTGGGACAACATGGTCTTTCTTCTTAGCAAGAATTATTTCTGTAGGATAAAATTAATGAGGTAAAATATTTATGGTAACTAAATTTCCAAAATTTAGCCAAGCTTTAGCACAAGATCCGACAACTAGAAGAATTTGGTTTGGAATTGCAACAGCTCATGATTTTGAAACACATGATGGGATGACAGAAGAAAATTTATATCAAAAAATCTTTGCTTCTCATTTCGGTCATTTAGCAATTATTTTTCTTTGGACATCTGGTAATTTATTCCATGTTGCGTGGCAAGGGAACTTTGAACAATGGTCTTTAAACCCATTAAAAGTAAAACCAATTGCCCACACAATTTGGGATCCACATTTTGGTGAGCTTGCAATGAAAGCTTTCACAAAAGGTGGTGCATTTTACCCAGTAAACATATCTTATTCAGGAGTTTACCATTGGTGGTATACTATTGGAATGAGAACAAATAATGATTTATACGTTGGGTCTATTTTTTTAATAGCCTTATCTAGCTTATTATTATTTGCGGGTTGGTTACATTTACAACCAAAATTCCGTCCAAGCCTATCTTGGTTTAAAACTAATGAATCACGTTTAAACCATCATTTAACAGGTTTATTTGGAGTAAGCTCTTTAGCTTGGACAGGACACTTAGTTCATGTTGCTATTCCAGCATCTCGTGGTATTCATGTAGGCTGGGATAATTTCTTAACAACTTTACCACATCCAGATGGTTTAACTCCATTTTTTGATGGTAATTGGAATGCTTATTCTCAAAATCCTGATACTGTGGAACATATTTTTGGTACAAGCACAGGTGCAGGTACTGCTATTTTAACATTCTTAGGTGGTTTTCACCCACAATCTCAATCTCTTTGGCTTACTGATATAGCACATCATCATCTTGCTATTGCAGTTGTATTTATAATTGCTGGGCATATGTATAGAACAAATTTTGCTATTGGTCATAATATGAAAGAAATTCTAGATGCACATCGCCCACCTGGTGGAAGATTAGGTGCAGGACATCGAGGATTATTTGATACAATAACAAACTCTTTACATATTCAGCTTGGTTTAGCTTTAGCATCTTTAGGTGTAACTACATCTTTAGTTGCTCAACATATGTATGCAATACCTCCTTATGCTTTTATGGCAAAAGATTTTACAACTCAAGCAGCCCTTTATACACACCATCAATATATAGCTGGGTTTTTAATGGTAGGGGCATTTGCACACGGAGCAATTTTCTTTGTTAGAGATTATGACCCAGAAGCAAATCAGGATAATGTATTAGCTAGAATGCTTGAGCATAAAGAAGCAATTATTTCTCATTTAAGTTGGGTTAGTTTATTCTTGGGTTTCCATACATTAGGACTATATATTCATAATGATACTGTAGTTGCGTTTGGTCAACCTGAAAAACAAATATTAGTAGAGCCTGTTTTTGCACAATTTATTCAAGCTGCTTCAGGAAAAGCAGTTTATGGTTTTGATCTTTTATTATCTTCCAAAGAAAGTCCTGCTAGTGTTGCTGGAAGTGAGATCTGGTTACCTGGTTGGATAGAAGCAATTAATAATGATAAAAATGATTTATTTTTAACTATTGGACCTGGTGATTTTTTAATACACCATGCTATTGCTTTAGGTTTACATACTACAACATTAATTTTAGTTAAAGGGGCCTTAGATGCTCGTGGTTCTAAATTAATGCCAGATAAAAAAGATTTTGGTTACAGTTTCCCTTGTGATGGACCAGGTCGTGGTGGTACTTGTGACATTTCAGCTTGGGATGCTTTTTATTTATCAATGTTTTGGATGTTAAACACAATTGGTTGGGTTACTTTCTATTGGCATTGGAAACATGTTACAATTTGGCAAGGTAATGCAGCTCAGTTTAATGAGTCCTCGAACTATATTATGGGTTGGTTACGTGATTATTTATGGTTAAATTCATCTCCATTAATAAACGGTTATAACCCTTATGGTATGAATAGTTTATCTGTGTGGGCCTGGATGTTCTTATTTGGACATTTAATTTGGGCTACTGGATTTATGTTCTTAATTTCATGGAGAGGATACTGGCAAGAGCTTATAGAAACATTAGTTTGGGCTCATGAGCGTACACCTCTTGCGAACTTAGTTCGTTGGCGTGATAAACCTGTTGCTCTATCAATTGTTCAAGCAAGATTAGTTGGACTAGTCCATTTTACAGTAGGTTATATTTTAACTTATGCTGCTTTTGTTATAGCTTCAACTACTGGAAAATTTGGTTAATTTAGATTATACTATTATTTAGGTTTGTATATTAAAGTATTACTTTAATATACAAATTTAATAAAACATAAAAAAATTAATTAAGGAATTTTCTATGGCTAAACAATCAATGATTGAAAGAGAAAAGAAGCGAGAAAGGTTAGTTATAAAATATAGCGAAAAACGAAAGTCACTTCTTTTAGAATTTAAAAAGGCAAGCACTTTTTCGGATCAAATGGAAGTTCATAAAAAAATAGAAAAGCTACCAAGAAATAGCTCACGTATAAGATTAAGAAACCGTTGTTGGCGAACTGGTCGTAGTAGAGGGGTTTATCGAGATTTTGGTTTATGCCGACACATGGTAAGAGAAATGGCACATAATTGCTTATTACCTGGTATAAGAAAAGCTAGTTGGTAATTGGAAATTTAAAACAGGAGAGATAATAATTATATTATCTCTCTTTCTTATAGACCAAGTTTATTTCCGCGACGGTATTGTAAAAAAGCAGCAACAAATAAACCAATTAAAGTTACTGGGATAAGACCTAATACCATACCAAAAAGAAGAGGTTCAATCATAATATAAAGATATATAAATAATTATTAAAGTGATTAGGGTATTGCGTTTAATAAGTTTAAATAATCAAAAGACATTAGTCCCATATTCTAGATACTAATATATTTCTACAAAACCACTATTTATAAGTTGTTTATCTAAAACCAACTGAAGCTTGCCAAAGGAAGGCAAGTAATAAAAAAAGAACTGGAACAATTGGTAAAATATCTACAATTGGACTATACATTGAGTACAGTTCTGGTAACTTTGTTAGTAATATGATTTCCATATTTTATTAGCCTTTTTGTAAAAATACTATCGAACCATTATATTCAATAAAATAGAGTTAGATACACTATAGTATATAGTAAGACAATATATTTTATTTCTCTTAACTACTAACTTTCTTATTATTTTACCTTTTTTCATAGATAAGTTAACTTTCAACTTTTAGCATTACTCTTTTTCTTCTCGTACTTTAAAAAAGATCAGTTTTGTAGTAAATTAAATAGATAAATAGATTATTTATTTTAAGTTAAAGCAATTTCAATAAAAATAAATATTATTAATAAGTTAAATAAAAAAGGTAATTCTAGTTTTATGTAAACCAACCATAACTATGTAACCCTTGACCTAAAAAATTAACCCCAAGATAACAAATCCAAACAACAAAGAACCCGACACTTGCTAAAAGAGCTGGTTTTTTACCATTTAACCCAACTATTAGTCGAAGGTGTAAGTATGCTGCAAAAATTAACCAAGTAATTAAAGCCCAAGTTTCTTTTGGATCCCAACTCCAATAAGATCCCCAAGCTTCGTTTGCCCAAACAGCACCTGCTATTATACCAATAGTCAAAAAAGGAAATCCTAAACTTATAGCTCTATAACTCCAATTATCTATATTATATAAAAATTTTGTACGATTATTTATAACAATATCTTCTTCCTCATTATAAATTACATCTAACCCTAAATATAAAAATTGGCTTTTAGTTAGGTTTAAAGTTTTTCTCATATGCTTCTCATATTCAGCAGCTCTTACTGGTATAGTTTTTATATAATCTTCAAGTTCTAAAAATGCACCTACATAAACTATTGCGAATGATGACCCAATAATTAATATAGCATAACTTAACATCATTAAACTAACGTGCATCATTAACCAATTTGATTGTAGGGCTGGAACTAAAGCGCTTGCTTTCTGCATCTCAAGGGGTAGTGTTAATGCAGCAAAACCAGTAATAAATAAAACAATTGGGACAATAATACATCCAAATAATGAACTTTGAGTTTTAGATTCTAAAGCTTGGTAAACAAATAAAAGTATGCATGATAAAAATAATAAAGATTCATATAAATTACTTAAAGGAAAATAGCCAAATTGAATCCAACGATTTAATAAAAAAACAAAAAGACTTAAGGTTGCAAATCGTGAACTAATTTTTGCTATTTTATTTAAAAATTTAATATTTTTAAATCCTAAACTAAACCAATAAAAAATTGTAGAGACAAGACAACAAGCAAAAAGGATATTGTTAAATATATTACTATCATTACAAACGTTACAAAAATCCTGGAAAAACATTATTACCCCCCTATTTTTATAATATATAATTAAAATTGCCACGAATGTACCTAATTAGTATAGCTTATATATTTACAAAAAAACCAGACACCAAAAAAGTTACCTAACTAAAAATATAATTAAAGACTAAAAATCTAAAGGAAATAACTTTAAAATTATGAACTAAAAAGAAAAAAGAAAATATTTATAGTAATTAAAATTATATTATATTATATTATATAAATGTATATATGTTAAATATTTAGATTATAATATATAATAATATAACACAATAATATAATAATAGCAGACTTCTAAAAAAACTATATTATACTATGGTTATATCATTTATACTAATCAATATCTCTTAAGAGCGACTATTATTAATAATTATTTTTAAAATAATAATAATTTAGTTAACACATAATAAAAATCAGGAGTCATATATGAAACTAGCTGTTTATGGTAAAGGTGGTATCGGTAAATCAACAACAAGTTGCAACATTTCTGTCGCTCTTTCTAGACGAGGAAAACGTGTTTTACAAATTGGTTGTGATCCAAAGCATGATAGTACATTTACATTAACTGGTTTTTTAATTCCAACTATTATTGATACATTACAAGCAAAAGATTATCATTATGAAGATATTTGGCCAGAAGATGTTATCTACCAAGGTTATGGAGGAGTTGACTGTGTTGAGGCAGGAGGACCACCTGCAGGGGCTGGATGTGGAGGTTATGTTGTTGGTGAAACTGTTAAACTTTTAAAAGAATTAAATGCATTCGATGAATACGATGTAATTTTATTTGATGTTTTAGGAGATGTTGTTTGTGGTGGTTTTGCTGCACCATTAAATTATGCTGACTATTGCCTAATTGTAACAGATAATGGTTTTGATGCATTATTTGCCGCAAATAGAATCGCTGCTTCAGTAAGAGAAAAAGCTAGAACACATGCATTAAGACTTGCAGGACTTATAGGTAATAGAACAGCTACTCGAGATTTAATTGATAAATATATTGATGCAGTGCCAATGCCTGTTTTAGAAGTACTACCTCTTATTGAAGACATTAGGGTTTCAAGAGTAAAAGGTAAAACTTTATTTGAAATGACAGAATCTGATAGCTCTTTATATTATATTTGTGAATACTACCTAAATGTAGCAGATCAACTTATTGCTAATCCTGAAGGTGTAGTTCCAAAAGAAGCCGCAGATCGTGAATTATTTAGTTTATTATCTGATTTCTATTTAAACCCAACAGAAAAAAATGAAGATACATTAGAATTTGATACTATTGAAAATGATTTGAATGAAGTATTTTCGATTTAGTCTAAAATAATTAGACTTATAAATTTTAATTTTTTAGTAAAAGGATTTATATGAATCAGATAAAACATGTAGATAACAACAATTTAAAAGAAAAAATAAATTTTGAATGTGAAACAGGGAATTATCATACGTTTTGTCCAATTAGTTGTGTTGCCTGGTTGTACCAAAAAATTGAAGATAGTTTCTTTTTAGTTATTGGTACAAAGACCTGTGGGTACTTTTTACAAAATGCTTTGGGAGTAATGATTTTTGCAGAACCTCGTTATGCTATGGCTGAATTAGAAGAAGGTGATATATCAGCACAATTAAGTGATTACGAGGAGCTAAAACGCTTATGTTTACAAGTAAAAAGAGACCGAAACCCTAGTGTAATCTTTTGGATTGGAACATGTACAACAGAAATCATCAAAATGGATCTAGAAGGTATTGCACCAAAGTTAGAAGCAGAAATAAGTTTACCAATTGTAGTAGCAAGAGCAAATGGGCTTGATTATGCTTTTACACAAGGAGAGGATACTGTATTAGCTGCTTTAGCACAACGACCAAATGCAAAGCAGTTAGAAATACCCTTAGAAAAGGTAATCTCAACTGATAAGGATTTTATTGAACATGTACCTCTTATTTTGTTTGGGTCTATACCTGATCCAGTTGTTAATCAACTTACTTTAGAATTAAAAAAACAAGGTATTCGAGTTTCAGGTTGGTTACCATCAAAACGTTATACTGAATTACCTCTTATTAATGAAGGGAATTTTGTTTGTGGAGTAAATCCATATCTAAGTAGAACTGCAACAACATTAATGCGAAGAAGAAAATGTAAACTGATTGGTGCTCCATTCCCCATTGGGCCTGATGGCACAAGGGCTTGGTTAGAAAAGATTTGTACAGTTTTTGGTCTTGAACCTAAGGGGTTACAGCAAAGAGAAGATGAAATATGGGAAAAATTAAAATATTATGTCAGTTTAATTGATGGTAAAAGTGTATTCTTTATGGGTGACAATTTATTAGAGATTTCATTAGCACGTTTTTTGATAAGATCAGGCATGATTGTATTTGAGATTGGTATACCTTATATGGATAAAAGATATCAAGGAGCTGAGTTACAACTATTGCAAAAAACTTGTAAGGAAAAAAATATTCCAATTCCTATTATTATTGAAAAGCCTGATAATTATAATCAGGTAGATAGAATTCGTGATATGAAACCTGATTTAGTTATTACTGGTATGGCGCATGCAAACCCATTAGAAGCAAGAGGTATTAATACAAAATGGTCTGTTGAATTTACATTTGCCCAAATACATGGTTTTACAAACGCCATTGAAGTTTTAGAATTAGTAACGAGACCACTTCGTCGTAACCAAAAACTTGAAAAGATCGGTTCTCAACGTTATACTGATCGTCGATAATTAAAAATTTGTTTAAGGTTAACAAACTAATTTGAATTTTACACAAATAATATACTATAATATAATTATACCATTATTTCCATGTTGTATGTATATAACATGAAAAATTTATTTTTTATTAAAACTCATAGTTTTTCATTACTTTCCAGATTAATGTTTAATTTTAAAAAATCAGTAGTAATATTTTTTTTAGCTTTCAACATACCTTTAGCAGCATTTGCTGATGTTGCAGGTTTAACAAAATGTAGTGAATCAGCACCTTTTAATAAGCGGTTCGATGCTAGTGTCAAAAAATTAGAAGTAAGGGTTCAAAAATATGAGCCTGGTTCTCCACCAGCATTAGCTTTAGAACAACAAATTACTAGAACTAAACAAAGGTTTACTCGTTACTCGAACTCTGAATTATTATGTGGTAAAGAAGGCTTACCTCATCTTATAACAGATGGAAGATGGGATCATGCTGTTGAATTCGTAATTCCCGGAATGATGTTCTTATATATAAGTGGTTGGATAGGTTGGGCTGGTCGTAGTTATCTAAATACAGTGGGTGCTACTTCGAACCCAACTGAAAAGGAAATTATTCTTGATGTACCATTAGCATTAAAAATCATGTCATCAGGATTTATTTGGCCAGTTTCAGCTTGGCAAGAATTCACTACCGGGGATTTTTTAGTTCCTGATTCGGAAATTACTGTATCTCCAAGATAATAACATTCTTAAAATTTTAAAAATAAAAACTTCACTATATATAATAAATTAAGAGGTATCGAACAACATGGACAATTTTTTAAAATATCTTTCGACTGCACCTGTTTTATTTGTTGGATGGATGACATTTACTGCTGGTTTTATTATTGAAGCTAATCGTTTTTATCCTGATGCATTAACATTCCCTGTCTTTTAAATAAAATATAAATAAAATATAAATAAAATATTTTATTTATATTTTAAGCAGCATTAAATACCGGTGATTTTTAATCAAAAATAATGAATTGAAAATATGACGAACCTAAATTTCGTGCCTAAGAACGTACCTAGTGATTTTAATGTGTCAAGTTGCATCTCACCTGAGATTAATGAGAGTGACAAAAGTTTATTTGATATTAACTTTAATGTAAATGCTCTATGGAGTGAAGAAAATGAAAAAATAGATCGTTGGGGTATTAATGATGGAAGCGAAGGACCTGATCATATAGGTAACTTAATTGAAAGATATAAAGAAAGTAAAATTGGGGAGAAAAAATATACTAACCAAAATATTAACGCTATGGAAAAGCTTAATAAAATCGAAGTTTATTTTATTATTAAATCTATAAAAGTAGAAAAAAAAGAATTTTTGGTCGCTATACCAGTCAATAATTTTGATGATTTATCAAATTCTTCATATGGTAAAGCTATATCGGCGAGAGCAGGTACTTTTTTAATGAGGACTGACGCAGATCTTAATAAAAAGGGATTCATAGAAGGTAGACCAGGGAATAGGCCCTTTATATTAGAACATGCCCTTGAAGTTGAGGCTCCATATGGAAGCTTGCCAGAATTACCTTTAGAAGCTTTACTTTTACCAAAAAAATATGGAATAAATGGTAATTTAGAGGTACCAGATTTAACTATAGAAGAACAGGAAGAAGATGAGTCAAAATTAATTACAGAAATGATAGTGGATGACTCAGGAAAAGAAAGAATGCTTTATTATTTTTTGAGCGAATATGAATATGACCATGCATTCCTTGATAATACAATATTTACAAATGCTGAGCCTTATCTTACAACCCCAAGAAATGAAGCAAGTTTCAATAGAACATTTAAAGATATATTACAAAATAATATTAAAACTATTAAGCTAGATGATATTTGGAATAAAGAAAAAAAAGAATTAAAATTAGGAGAAATAGAAGACTTAGTTTATAAAAATACAGACGAATTATTAAGCAAAAATATCATTCCGATTTTTTCTAATTTGGAAGAAGCACAAGATTTATTAATAACAGTTCTTGAAGAACTTCTGGAACCTTTTAAAACTATAAGGTTTATTGAGAATTCTAGTAACCAAAAGGATTATCCGGTAACAAATATCGATTATTTTGATGATTCATTTACATTACAAAATAAATACGCTTTTCCCGAAACGAGAATGGATAAAATTCAATTATGGTTAACAAAGTATAGATTAATAAAATCGCGTACACAATTAAAACCTCAATATGAATTAAATTACCAACGCTTTTTATTCCCACGTATTCCTGAAGAGCTCCATGAGTTTCTTGAGCCAGATGAACGTAGTGAAACTGCTTATTTATCTGAAAGTGATACAGTGTTATTAGATATCGCTAGTAATGTTAAAATTGTCTCTATGGGATTGGGTGATTTTTTAAGTTTTTGGAATAATGCTGAAACAAAAAATGGTGAAATATTATTTATACCATCTTCAAAAAGTTTTAAAAAATTAAATTTACCATTACTTTATAAAAAACCAAGAGATCGATTTTATGAGTATCAACAAAAATTTCGGGGTGAGGGTAAACAAAAAATAGAGGATTATAGTTATAGCTATGAAATTTAAAAGTAACCCTAAGTAATCAATTTTAATAATGTAATTTAATATAGTAATATAGTTTTTATCTTTTATAAGGATAAGGCTGATAATATAGATATATAGGTCCTTAATGGATTATTATTTATTAATAATAATAAACTAAAGAAAAATAATTTTTCTTTAGTTTATTGAAAAAAAACAATACTAAAATTTTAATTCTGCAGCCTGAACTTTTTCAAATTGTTTTTTCTTAATAACGAAAAAGATTTGAGTAAACAATACAGAAAAAGCAAAGATTATGAAACCAATTATTCTGCTTGGATCTTGTAAAACAATTTCTACATCCGTCTGCCCAAATCCACCAACATTAGGATCTTTTGTTAAAGGTTGATCTAACTTAATAATATCTTTCTTTGAAACTACTAATGATAACCCTTTTGGTATAATTTGTTTAGTTTCTTTACCAGTAGAACCTATTATAGTTATTGAAGTTTCACCTTTATCCAAAGTCTGAATTTCTGCAATTTGGCCTTCAGAAGAAGAAGTAACGAGATTATTATTACTTTTTTCTCCAGTAGGGTATATTTGTCCTCGACCTCTATTTGCTCCAACATAAATTGGATATTTTAAAAAATTAATTTTCTTATTAGTCGCAGGGTCAGGAGATAAAATAGGAAAAATAATTTCTTGGTGTGTATCACCTGCAATTGGACCAACTACTAATATATTATCCTGAGTTGAACTATAAGGAGAGATATAAACTCCTTTACTTTTTTCCTGAATTTCCTTTGAAATTAAATTTTTTGGTGCTAATTTAAAGCCTTCAGGTAAGATAACAACAGCCCCAACGTTTAATCCACTCAGTTGACCATTACCTTGAATTTGTTTGGCATCTTTAGCATAAGGAATCTTTACAGCTGCTTCAAAAACTTTATTTGGTAATATAGCCTTTGGTGATTCTATTTGCACAGGTTTTTCTGCTAAATGACAATTTGCACATGCAATTCTTCCATTTGCTGCACGCGGATTTGCATATGCTTGTTGTGCATAAATTGGATAGGCTTCTGACATCTTAACAGAAAGTGTAAGACTACTAATGATAAAAATAAAGCTTATTATGATAAATTTCATTAGTCTTTTCAAAAGTTCCATATTGAAATTAGGTAAATTAAAAAGTTTTTAATCGATAGTACTTGATAAAAAGAGATTTTAGTAAAAAAAGATGTTATATAAAGGTAATAAGGAATTAATTCCTTATTACCTTTATATAACATCTTTTTTTACTAATTTAATTGATGTTATGCTTCCTAAAAAGTATAACAAAAATAAGGCACCTGATAACAATAATTGTGTTATAGGGTCTGCCGAGGGTGTCAATACAGCACCTAATATTGTAGAAAAAAGTATCATAGGTCGCCAATAATTTAACATTTTTATTGGGTCAACTATCCTAGATAAACTTAGAATAATTTGAACAATTGGTACTTGAAATACTAATCCTGTGCTAAAAAACAAAGTAGAGACAAAATTAAAATACTGAGTAAAAGACCAAAAAGGCTCGATGACTTCTGAGCCATAAAAAATAAAAAAATTTAAGGCTGCAGGAATCAAAAGAAAGTAAGAAAAGAATAATCCTAGGATAAATAAAACAATAGAACTAATCAATAAGCCCACTATGATATTTTTTTCATTTTTAGTTAAAGCAGGTCTAAAAAAGAAAAGTGTTTGACTTAATAATAATGGAGTAGAAAATAATACACCCGCATAAAATGATATTATTAAAGTTGAAACAAAATATTCGCCAGGAGATAATTGAAAGAATTGTATATTTGAGACAGGACTTTCTAAAATTTTAACTAATAATTTAACATTGTAAAATGTAAAAAATGTTATTAGAGATAAAAAACTTAAAATATGAAAAACCCTTTGCCTTAGTTCATCAAAATGCTCGTTAAAGTATAATTCTGTAATTGAACGTGATGAAGTTTTAATAATACCAGTCATGGAATAAAATTTAAACTTTAATCTTTTAACATTTTCTCTCATAGTTTTTACAAAAATATTTGTTAATGCTTTAAGACTCTATAAATTTAAAAGCCTGTAACTTGGATGATGCTATTTTCATCTCTTGTGATGCATCAATTTTTTCTTTGGTTGTTTCCGCTAAATCCAATTTTTTTGTCGCGTTAGCTAAAAACTCTTTTGCTTGAGAGTAATCTTGTTTTATAATTTCTTCTACTCCACTAATTAGAACTATAACTTCATCATTTTTTATAACAGCAAATCCACCAAGAACAATAATAGGTGTCCAAGATGAATTAACTTTAATTCTAAGAATCCCGATTTCAAGAGCAGTAATTAAAGGAGCATGGCCTGTAAGGATACCTAATTGACCTGTAAGACTAGGTAGAACTACTTCATCAGCTGAAGTATCCCAAATTAACCCATCTGGAGCAATTACACGAATATTTAAACTCATTGGAAAATTCCCTAATTAATTATTAAAAGTTTTTGCTTTAGAGATTGCTTCATTAATATCGCCAACTAAATAAAAAGCTTGTTCCGGTAAATCATCTAATTCACCACCTAAAATCATATTGAAACCTTTAATTGTGTTTTCTAAATCTACATATTTACCTGGAGAACCAGTAAATATTTCTGCAACAAAGAATGGTTGTGATAAAAAACGTTCAATTTTTCTAGCACGATCTACAACTAAACGGTCTTCTTCAGATAATTCATCAATTCCTAGAATTGCAATAATATCTTGTAGTTCTTTATAACGTTGTAATGTTTCTTTAACTAGTTGAGCTGTTTTATAATGTTCATCACCAACAATTAACGGTTGCAACATAGTTGAAGTTGAATCTAAAGGGTCTACAGCTGGGTAGATTCCTTTAGCAGCTAAACCCCTAGATAATACCGTTGTTGCATCTAAATGAGCAAAAGTTGTAGCTGGGGCTGGATCAGTTAAGTCATCAGCAGGTACATAAACAGCTTGAATAGAAGTAATGGAACCTTGAGTAGTTGATGTTATACGTTCTTGTAAAGCACCCATTTCCGTACCTAGAGTAGGTTGGTATCCTACGGCTGAAGGCATACGTCCTAATAAGGCTGAAACTTCTGAACCAGCTTGTACAAATCTAAAAATATTATCAATGAATAATAAAACATCCTGTTTATTAATATCACGGAAATATTCAGCCATTGTTAGAGCAGTTAATCCAACACGCATACGAGCACCTGGTGGCTCATTCATTTGACCATAAACTAAAGCTACTTTAGATTCTAATAAATTTTTCTCATTTATTACACCAGATTCTTTCATTTCCATATATAAATCATTACCTTCACGTGTTCTCTCACCTACTCCACCAAAAACAGAAACACCACCATGAGCTTTAGCAATATTATTAATTAGTTCCATAATTAAAACAGTTTTACCTACTCCGGCACCACCAAAAAGCCCAATTTTACCACCTCTACGATAAGGAGCTAATAAATCTACTACTTTAATCCCAGTTTCAAAAATAGCTGGTTTAGTCTCAAGGTCTGTAAATGCTGGTGCAGGTCTATGAATAGGTAATGTTTCTTTACCAATCTCATCTCCTAAATTATCTACAGTTTGTCCTAAAACATTAAAGATACGGCCAAGAGTTGGTTTCCCTACAGGAACTAGTATTGGAGATTTAGTATCAATAACTTTAACCCCTCTCTGTAAACCATCAGTAGCACTCATTGCAATAGCTCTAACTCGGTTATCCCCTAATAATTGTTGTACTTCACAAATAATAATGCCTTCTTTACTCTCTACTTCTAGAGCATTGTAAATTTTTGGTAATATACCCGAAGAAAAGACTGCATCGATGACTGGCCCAATAACTTGTGTTATATAACCGGTATTAACATTTTTATCATTCGTTATTGTTTTTTCAGTCATTTTTTAATTATTTGCATTATTAAATAATAATGAAACCTGAAAATTTTTTAATTAATTTTATTTAAGCTTGAGAACAAAAGTAAAATGGGTCTTATTTTAAGACTAAAAAATTTGAATTAATAGATTGTACAAATAAAAAAAAGATCAATAAATTTCGAGTAAGAAAAGCTGACTATATTTATTTAAAGTTTTTTAAGCCGAAAGTCGACCTGTTGTTCGTAACCAGTTTTGAGCTTCTATATAATTATTAGGAGCAAGGTTGATTGCTTGTTTCCAATACTCAGCTGCTTTATTAAAAAGTAATTTAGCGACATCAATATTTTGTTTTTCAGAAGCTTTCACACCTTGATAATGGTATATAACAGCAATATTATTTAAAGCTTGTGGTAAATTAGGGTTTAATTCTAAGGCTTGGTGATAGTATTCCAAAGCTTTTAAATATTCCCCATTACTAGAATAGATCAAACCAATATTATATAAAATAAAACTACGATCATAAGGATCTTCTTCGAGCTGCAATGCTTCGTAGTAATTTTCTAATGCTTCAGCATACTCACCTTCCGATTGTGCTGACATACCATCTCTATAATAGAAAAAAGCCTGCTTCTCTTCTTTACTAGCTGGAAAAACTTTCAAAATAATATCTGCCATAATTGTAAACGTTTTATCGATAAAATTATCATTTCTTTGTGAACGACTCATATTTTCTCTGTTTTTATATTCTTTATATCTTATTTCTTGAAAACGTAAAGAAAAAGTATAGTTGAAAAATATTATAACATTTAAGCTAAGATGATAAGAAAATTAATTTTCTACTGATGTAACAAAAGGTAATAAATGTAAATATCTTGCTCTTTTAATAGCTTTTGAAAGTTGTCTTTGTTGTTTTAATGTTAAATTTGTTGATCGACGAGATTTAATTTTACCATGTTCTGTTGAAAATGATAAAAGAATATCCACTTGTTTATAATCAATTGTCTCATTTGCTTTAAGTTTAAATGGTTGACGTCTAGTTTTTGTGGGTTTTCCTTTATTTTCATTATTTGGCATATTATCCTCCTTATTTTATTTCTTTTTGTTGCGTATGTGAATTACAGTTAGGACAAAACTTTTTTAATTCAAGTCTATCTGGTGTATTTCTACGATTTTTTGTTGTTGTATAATCGATTTTTTTTTTACTTTTTTTGACCGTTACCCCTAGACTAGAATTAATGTCTGCTTTTCCATTACTATTCAATGTTTTTTTACAGTTTGTACATCTTAGTGTTATTATAATCCTAGCACCTTTATTTTTTGCCATAGTTTAATTTAAGTAAAAGTATTTTATTAAATGATAATTATTAATAATAGTAATATATATATATATATATTATTATATAGTAATATATTTTTCGTTTGAAGATCAAGGTAGTCTTTTCCGATATTCAATTTTATAAGACTTTTTATATTTAACTCCTATCTTGAAAAATTTAACTCTTCGTTATACAATGATATGGCGGTATTATTTAAAGGTAGAATTTTTTATGTTAAATAATATTAAATTATAGAGAGATTCAAGCAGTCTATAGTTTTATTAATTAATCCCAATCTAGGAGGTATATTTATGTTTGAAAGGTTTACTGAGCGGGCTTTACAAGTAATTATGATGTCACAAGAAGAATCAAGGCGTTTAGGACATAATTTTGTAGGGACAGAACAAATACTTTTAGGTTTATTAGGTGAAGGCTGCGGTGTAACCACTAATGCTGTAAGAGAGTATGGGATTACCATTAGAAAAGTAAGGATAGAAGTTGAAAGGCTTATAGGTAAAGGAACAGGATTTGTCGCAATAGAGATCCCCTTTACCCCTAGAGCTAAAAAGGTGTTAGAGATGTCAATAAAACAATCTAAGGAGTTAAATCATAGTTATATCAATACTGAGCATATTTTTTTGGCATTATTAAATGATACAGATGGGATATGTTCAAAGGTTTTACAAAATTTAGGTGCAAATATACCGCGAATTAAAGCTTATGTACTTAATGAGTTAGATAAAAATCATGAATCTGGATCTTCAAAAGTATTAGCTAATGTTGGAGCAGGAGATCAAAACCAGACAAAGGATTTATTTCTTTTTGATGACTTAGATAGAGCTTCTTTAACAGCTCCAAACTTATTAGAGTATACAACAGATTTAACAGAAGCAGCTGAAAGGGCAAAATTAGATCCTGTTGTTGGTAGACAAAATGAAATTGAACGTGTTATACAAATTTTATCAAGGCGCCGTAAAAATAACCCAATTTTAATTGGTGAGCCTGGAGTCGGTAAAACAGCAGTAGCCGAAGGCCTAGCACAAAGAATTGTTCAACGTGAAGTCCCTAGTGAAATGCATGACCATAAAGTATTTGTTTTAGATATTACTTTATTATTAGCAGGGACAAAATATCGTGGGGAATTTGAGGAACGTTTAAAAAGAATCGTACAAGAACTAAAAGAACAAAAAAATATAATTATTGTAATCGATGAAGTCCACACATTAGTTGGGGCTGGTGCAGCAGAAGGAGCATTAGATGCTGCAAATATTTTAAAACCTGCCCTGGCACGTGGGGAATTACAATGTATAGGAGCTACAACAATTGATGAATATCGACAACATATTGAGAAGGACCCAGCTTTAGAACGTCGTTTCCAACCCGTTTGGGTAAATGAGCCTAGTATAGAAGAAACTATAACTATTTTAAAAGGTTTAAGGCTACGTTATGAGCAGCACCATAGATTAGAGATTACAAATGAAGCTTTAACTGCAGCAGCTAATTTAGGTGCTCAATACATAGCTGATCGATTTTTACCTGATAAAGCAATTGATTTAATTGACGAAGGTAGTGCAAGAGTTCGTTTAGTAAATTATCGTCTTCCTGAAGCTGTGCATATTTTAGATAAAGAATTACGAACTATTTTAGATAATAAAGATTTAGCTGTTCGAGAACAAAGGTTTGAAACAGCAACTGAAATTAGAGATGATGAATTAAATTTACGTGCTCAAATGGGTGCGATTATAAAAGCACAAAAAAGAATTGTACCAAAAGGAGTATTAGAAAGGTTAAAGGTCGGAGCCCAAGATATTGCTTCAATTGTGGCTTTATGGACTGGTGTCCCAGTGACAAAAATTACCAAGGATGAAAACACTAGATTATTAGAATTAGAAAATGTTCTCCACCAAAGAGTAATTGGACAAAAAGAAGCTGTCTCAGCTGTAGCTCGAGCTGTACGAAGAGCTAGAGTTGGGATGAGAAATATGAAACGCCCAATTGCAAGTTTCTTCTTTTCAGGCCCTACTGGGGTAGGAAAAACTGAATTAACAAAGACTCTTGCGTCGTTTTTTTTTGGAGCAGAAGATTCTATGGTTCGTTTAGATATGTCAGAATTTATGGAGCGCCATACTGTAGCTAAATTAATTGGATCACCACCAGGTTATATTGGTTATAACGAAGGGGGACAACTAACGGAAGCTGTAAGACGTAAGCCATATACTGTTGTATTATTTGATGAAGTTGAGAAGGCTCACCCAGATGTATTTAATTTATTGTTACAAATACTGGAAGATGGTCGTTTAACAGATTCTAAAGGAAGAGTTATTGATTTTAAAAATACAATATTAATAATGACTTCAAACTTAGGGTCTAAAGCAATTCAGAATAATGAATTAGCTTCACAAGGGATTGGGTTTGGTGGAGAAACAGGAGATACCAAAAAAACAAAATATGCTCAATTATGTAATACTGTTGGAGAAAGTCTTAAAGCATTCTTTAAACCAGAATTTTTAAACCGTATTGATGAAATAATTGTTTTTGAACAACTAACAAAAAATAATATTAAGCAAATTGCCGTTATTATGGTAAAAGATTTAATAGAAAGAGTGAAAACGGAGAAAGAAATTTCATTGTCTTTAACTCCTAGAATGATGGAATTATTAATTGAAGAAGGTTTTAATCCTACTTATGGTGCTCGACCTTTACGTCGTGCTCTTGTAAAATTAGTTGAGGACAAGGTTTCTCTTGAATATTTACGTTACAAAAAAGATCATGATGATGAGGATCCTGTAGATATTTTAGTAGATGTCGATTTTGATAAAGTTAAAGTTTCAATATCAAAAACAATTAAAAAAGAAGAAGAAGAAGAGATTAAACTAGAAGAAAAACCAAAAGAAAAACCCAAATATAAAATTTCATTACCTAGACATAGACAGCCAAAAGAAACTTCTATTTTAACTGAGAAAAAACCGGAAAATAGTCCATCCGGAGTATAATTATTCCTGAATTTGTGTTTTATTATAGTTTATTATAGTAAGAATATACTTATATTTTATTTTCAAACAATAGCAAATTTTCATGAGATCCCAAATAGTTAGACTTTTTGTATTTTTTAATTAATTTTTACAATTTTTAACTTTTTAATAATTGGGTCACCTGGGACTTGAACCCAGAACTTTTCGGTTAAAAGCCGATTACTCTACCATTGAGTTAGCAACCCACTCTTATTGACATAATAACATATTAGCCAAGTATATTTTATATATAAACTATATTTGGCTAATATGTTATTAGTATGCTAATCCCATACTACGCGTTGTCTCAGCCGCTAAATAAACACGAACACTTAAAAAATCTGTTGGGCAAGCGGTTTCACAACGTTTACAACCAACACAATCTTCGGTACGAGGAGCCGAGGCAATTTGTCCTGCTTTACAACCATCCCAAGGAACCATCTCTAATACATCGGTAGGACAAGCACGAACACACTGAGTGCAGCCAATACAAGTATCATAAATATTTACAGAATGTGACATAGCTAATAATTCTTATAAAGAAATTCTATTTTGATAATTTAAAAGATTAAAAAATTAATACTTAGTAAATAAATTGAGATTTACTAATAATTAATTATGGATTGCATTCTATTGTAACGTAATAAAATTTTAATTGTCAATATAGAATGTATTCAATTATTGTAATATATGTATAAGATTAAATACAACGTTATTTTAATTTGATTTATTTAAATTTAAACTCGCTTTATCTCCTTACTTCTCTAATATAGAAAATAACTACAATAATAAGTAACAGGTTATTATTAACTTATATTTCGGTAAAAATTATAAATATTTTTGAGAAATATAAGTTACCTGGGAAGAATTAAAACTTATTTTAAAAAAACTATTATGGTTGCAACTTTAGAAAGACGCGAAAGTGAAAAAAGAGATTGGGGAACATTTGCTACATGGATTACTAGTACTGAAAACCGTCTATACATTGGTTGGTTTGGTTGTTTAATGATTCCTACATTATTAACAGCGGCTTCTTGTTACATCATCGCTTTTATCGCAGCACCACCTGTAGATATTGATGGTATTCGTGAGCCAGTAGCCGGATCTTTATTATACGGTAACAACATCATCAGTGGTGCTGTTATACCTAGTTCGAATGCAATTGGTATTCATTTCTACCCAATTTGGGAAGCTGCTTCAGTTGAAGAATGGTTATACAATGGTGGTCCTTACCAATTAATCGTATTCCATTTCTTAATTGGTGTTGCTTGTTGGATGGGTCGTGAGTGGGAACTTAGCTACCGTTTAGGTATGCGTCCGTGGATTTTCGTAGCATTCTCTGCTCCAGTAGCAGCAGCTTCTGCGGTATTCTTAATCTACCCTATCGGTCAAGGTAGTTTTTCTGACGGTATGCCTTTAGGTATTTCTGGTACATTTAACTTCATGATCGTTTTCCAAGCTGAACATAACATTTTAATGCACCCATTCCATATGGCTGGTGTTGCTGGTGTTTTCGGTGGTTCATTATTCAGTGCTATGCATGGTTCTTTAGTAACTTCAAGTTTAATCCGTGAAACAAGTGAAGTTGAATCTGTTAACTACGGTTACAAATTCGGACAAGAAGAAGAAACTTACAACATTGTAGCTGCACATGGTTACTTTGGTCGTTTAATCTTCCAGTACGCTAGTTTCAACAACTCTAGAGCTTTACATTTCTTCCTTGCAGCATGGCCTGTAGTTGGGATTTGGTTAACAGCTTTAGGTGTTAGTACTATGGCATTTAACTTAAATGGTTTTAACTTTAACCAGTCTGTTGTAGATAGTGAAGGTCGTGTTATTAACACATGGGCTGATATCATCAACCGTGCAGATTTAGGTATGGAAGTAATGCATGAACGTAACGCTCATAATTTCCCATTAGATTTAGCATCTAACGAAATTCTTCCTGTTGCGATTTCTGCTCCTTCTGTTGTTGGTTAATTCAATTAAAATAATCAGATTTATTTCTGTATTATTATTTTATCTCTAACTACCTTTTTAGGTAGATAAGAGAGATAGATCGAAAGATCGCTAGATTAATAAGAAGTTTTATGCTTCTTATTAATCTATATAACATAATATTTTTGTATTCTAATATTCCTAAGTATTTTTTAAAAATAGAAAAACTTATTATAATTTAAGGTTTATATAATTTCTATAGCATCAAATATTACCTAAAATCAAGGACAAATAACAATGCTTTTTATAAGCCATATAAACTTAAAATCTATCCAGAAAGAGACCAACCCTATATCGTAATAATATGCGATATAAGATTTTTATTAAGTTATAATTAATCAATTTTGTTGTGGAATTAAAACAACAACCAAATATAAGTACTGCGTAATTTATTATATTGCTTGGAAAAGCTAAATAAAATGTTGGGGAAAAGAATCTTGTGGAACCTTAAATTAATTATTATTCTATTAGATCTTTTTAATTTTTATATTAAGATTAAGAGATAAATATAAATACATTTTTATAAATAAAAAGTTATGTCGATTGAATTCATTTTATAATTTATAAAACAAATTATTATTATTAAAATAGATTTTACTAATAATGTGATTAAGTAAATTCACAGTATGCAAAAATTACTTAATCATATTACTTTGTTATAAGCTAAATACACTACTAGCTTTGATATCGGCGTCTGTAATTGTAACTAGATCTGCTTTAGTAAGTACACGTCCACCACTATCAAAATTACGGTTTGCTTGTCTCATTCGAGCCCTGTCCAAAGAATTTCTTATACTTCGAGCATTCGCAAATAGTGGCTGTTCGCGACGTTTTAAAATATAATTTAAAAATGCTGGTTCAGCTTCCGGAGAAAACTGATATTGTTGTTCTTCCAACATCATTTTAGCGATGATAAGTAATTCATCTGGAGAATAATCTGGGAAATCTACATGGTTTGCTATTCGCGAAGATAAACCTGGATTAGAGCTATAGAATTGTTCCATACGTTCTTTATATCCTGCAAAAATAATTACTAAATCATCACGCTGGTTTTCCATAACTTGTAAAAGAATTTCAATTGCTTCACTTCCATAATCTCTTTCATTATCTGGCTTATATAAATAATAAGCTTCATCAATAAATAAAAGACCACCCATTGCTTTTTTAAGCACCTCTTTAGTTTTTGGAGCAGTGTGTCCAATATACTGTCCAACTAAATCATCTCTAGTTACAGTTAATAGATGTCCTTTTTTTGAATGTCCTAATTTAAAAAGAATATCAGCCATACGTGTCGCAACAGTAGTTTTACCAGTACCTGGGCTACCAGTAAAAGACATATGTAAACCTGGGTTCCCAGTTGTAAAACCTAGATTTTCCCTTAATTTGTCTATAACTAATAATGCTGAAATTTCTTGTATTCTTGTTTTAACAGGTATTAAACCAACCAATTCTTCTTCTAATATATCAATTATCGTTTTTATTTGTGTGTCTAAATAGACTTGTTTTAAGTTTAAATTTTTTTCTAAAGATAAGTTTTCTAAATTTTTTACTGTTTCCATATATTATTCACTCCTTAGTAAAAATATTTATTGATTGTTTAAAAAAGTAATTTATTAGTTAATGCGATTAAAGATTTTAAATATAGAATTTTATATAAAAAATTTCTATTTGTCTACAATTTATGAATTTATGAAACTTGGTTTTCAACTCTTTACTTAAAATGTTCGGAAATGATTAAAGTACTTTTGTAAGAAAATAAAAATAGGTATCTTATTTTTTCTTTTATTTCTTAGTTTGAATTATAATAAAAGTATTAATAAATGATCTTTTAGTCTTGCGGGTTTAAATAAGTATTATTAATAAGTACTTCCGTTTTTATGTATGTAAAAATACCTAGATAATTATTCAGGAGAACAATCGTATGAATTGGCAAGTTATTGGTCAAGTAATTACTGCAACACTAATTATTGTATCAGGCCCACTTATTATTTTTATAGCAAAAAAAGCTGATTTATAAATTTTTATAAATAGTGTCTAGGCTAATTTTTTGAGTTTCTGAGGCGCTTGAATCATTAGGTTGTACAAATAATTTGCAATGACATTCTTTCCGTTCGCGCATTGAAACACAAGGGCAAACCCAATAATTTAGTTCAATTTCAGCTTTTTCACTACGAAAATTTCTACAAGGGCATAACGGAACTCCATACTTATCTTTATAAGTAGCTAACCCTGTAATAATTACAGAAGTTATTGAAGGGTCTAAGCAAAAAAAGGTATTAGTTTGTTTAGCGTAGATTTCTGCAAAGTTATGCATTTCTTTTAGACGATTAGAAAAATTTTCACTCTTTGTTGAATGCATTTGTATAGTTTAAATTTAGCTTTAAATTTATATGTTAGTATCGTTTACTACAAAATTTATTAATAAAATATATTATGTTAATTAATTATTTACCTTCAATTTTAGTCCCTTTAGTTGGGCTAGTTTTTCCTGCTGTTGCTATGGGTTTATTGTTTATCTACATTGAAAAAGACACCATTGAATAACTTTCGAGATTTCCAAGGTTCCCTAGAGAACCTTGGAAATCTCGAAAGTTATTCAATGGTGTCTTTTTCAATGTAGATAAACAATAAACCCATAGCAATTAATTGTTAAAGTGAAGACCCTAACCCAGAATAAGAACCAAAAATAAAAGTACCTACAACTACTATAACTCCTAGGCCACCAACTAATGCGACTAACCAAAGTGGTATTCTTCCTGTTCCTGCCATAATATTTTCTTGCTCCTATATCTTTTCTTAACCTTATAAAAATTCTACCTAGTAATTACAAAATTTCTTAGTTAAAGAAATAACTAGAAAAAAGTACTGCTAATATGAAAAATAATAATAAACCCCAGTATAAAGATGTACGACTTATTTCAACTTCTTGCTTATTAGGATTTGGACCTGTCATTGAATAAACTCCTATCGTTGGATAAATTGCATTGATGTAATTGCACCTATAAAGAATATCGTTGGAACAGCTAAACCATGTATAGCAAGCCAACGAAAAGTAAAAATAGGGTAGGCTACAGGTTGATTTGTATTTCTAGTCACGTATTTCTCCTAAATTTTATATATATATTTTATAACCCTCTTGTTAAGTCTTCTAATTCTTGCTTAGCACTAAATCTATCATTTACTAAAGGAACTTGTTGTCTGTCCTGTGTAAAGTATTCATTAGGTCTAGGAGTTCCAAAAACATCATAGGCTAAACCAGTACTTATAAATAACCAACCAGAAATAAATAAAGAAGGAATTGTAATACTATGAATAATCCAATAGCGTACACTTGTTATGATATCAGAAAAAGGACGTTCCCCTGTTGAACCACCAGACATTTTAAAACTTTCTCCATTTTATAAAAATATATTATACCTTTCTTTTTTATAAGTATAACAAAGTTATTTCTCATTCCTATTAAAATCTTATTTTTTTCGTAAAATATAATTAGGTTACAAAGTTTTTAAGTGGTAATTTTTCTTGTTAGCGAGCAGCGAGAATCGAACTCGCATCAATAGCTTGGAAGGCTATGGTTTTACCACTAAACTATGCTCGCACTTATAACCTACTATAATATAATTTATTTATGTTTATTAGTTTTATTCTAACTAAAAGATAAATAAATAAATAAGTAGTTTAAAAATAAATATTATCTATATTGAGTTTAATAAATTAAAGCCCCTCTAGATTAATATTTAAAAATCTTGCTAATTCAGATGCTTCATTTTCCAAAAGCTCTAAAGATCTTGGTTGCTCCACAGGTGTTAATGGAATTTCTCGTTGATCCTTTGTACATAAATAAATAACACGCTTAGGATTAATACCATCTTGTATATTTAATTTAATACTTTTAATATTTTTGAACGCATATACTAATAATATCTGACGATTTTTTCCTGGGAATCCACGCCTTACTATTCTAATCAATTCATTTTCTTTATCGAATTCATTATACCCACTACCAACATCCCAAAAAACTGTAAGACCAATATAGATACTTAGACTTATAGCAACAACTCCGTAGAATGTCATAACCAGTCCTTGAGGTAAAAATGATAATTCTGTTGAGTTAATAAAAAATAGTAAATTCTTTTGCAAATAACTCGAAACACCTGTAAGTAAAAACCCTAATCCCCCAAAAAATAAAATAAATGTCCAAAAATAATTGCTAAAACGTCTAGAACCAACTACAATATCACGTTTTAATAAGTTATTAATTTTCTCAGTACTCATAATTCTTTCTTTTCTTAACAGTATAGAATTTATAAATGTTTAGACTAAAATTCTAAATTTAATTTAAATATCAACAAGACTTAAGAGAATTAAATTAATTTAATTCCTTTAAGGCCTAAAAACAAACCAGATGCAAGTACAAAGGCTATACCTAACAATAAAACATAATCGATAAGAACACTCATTTTTTTTCCTTGGCTAAAAATTATAAAAAATGATATAATATACTATTATATATCTAAAACCAAAAAATACACTAATTTAATTGGCTCAACTGGTTCAAAAAATAAAATTTCTCATTCACTGGAATCCTAAATTATTCTCTTTTAAAAAGATATAAATATTTTTATATAATAAAGTTTTACAAAATACTTATGACAAGTTTTATTAAACCTTACAACGATGATCCTTCGGTTGGGCACTTATCAACACCAGTCACTTCATCAGCAGCAACAAAGGCTTATTTAGGTAGTTTGCCAGTTTATAGAAAAGGACTATCTCCTCTATTACGAGGGTTAGAAATTGGTATGGCACATGGTTATTTATTACTAGGACCTTTTGAAAAATTAGGGCCTTTAAGAGCATCTGAAATTTCACTTCTAATTGGATTTTTATCTTCTGTAGGTTTAGTAACAATATTAACTGTTTGCTTAGCTATGTATGGGAAAGTAACTTTTCAAGACTCTGAAGTGATTAATAAAAATGATTTATTAAATGGTAAAAATTGGAACCAATTTACTTCTGGGTTTTTTATTGGTTCGTTTGGAGGCGTTAGTTTTGCTTATTTAATACTTCTTAATTTAGATTATTAGTTAAGGAGTTTTTGAACATCTAAAAAATTTAGATGTTCAAAAACTCCTTAACTAATAATCTAAATTAAGAAATTTAATATATAGACGCGTTTTTAATATAGCAAAACAATATTTATAAAATTTTCCAGATAATTGAGACTCATTGCTTTTCACGTTAACAACTAATGTTAAACGTTTACTAATAATTCTATTATTAATTATTGCTGAATTTAGACGTTTTGAATATAATTCATCTTTAACCATAAGAATAGATACAAATGAAACTCCTAACCCAGCCTGAACTCCACGTTTAATAGCTTCAATAGAATTAAGCTCAAGTTTTATTTTTAATTTATCACTCTCAATATTAAATTTTTTTAAAACATCATTCATTAATTTCCTACCTACAAAATCAGGTTTTAGAGTAATAAAATCTAGAGTATATAAATTTTCCTTGCTTATACTATAAACATCTTTCAATTCATGAGATTTAGGTAAAATTAAAACTATTTCTTCTTGGAAATAAGGTGTACTATATAAAGAGTTATATAATTCCTTAGGTATTTCTTCTTCTTCAACAATTCCTATATCAACTTTACCATTAACAATATTCCAAGATATACGATTAGTATAATCAATTTCTAGTTTAACATGTGTGTATGAATATCGTCTGCAAAATAAATCAATAATTTTTGGTAATATATATGTTCCTAAGATTTCATTAGAACCAATAGTTAGACTAATCCTCTTTAATTTTTTAAAATAAACAACAGCCTTATCGGCTTCCTCACATAATCTTAAAATCCTATCAGCGTAATCTAGTATCAATTCTCCAGTAAAAGTAAAATAAATTTGTTTTTTCCTTCGATCTAAAATTGGAGAATCAATCTCGTATTCTAGTTTTTGTATTTGTAAACTTAGTGCTGGTTGTGAAAGATATAATTTTTTAGCTGCTTCCTTTATAGTAGCTTCATTTTTTATTGCTTGAATAATTCTTAATTGTTCAAGGCTAAAAGGGAAATATTTCATTTTACCTTAGTATACTCCGAATCTTTATAGAAATTTTATAATCGATTATAATTCTATTTCATTTATAGATCAAACCATTAAAAATTATTAGAAATACAAAGTTTACATAAATATTTTTGCTTTTTAAATTAAATAATATATAATGAGTATTTCTTAAATAAAATAATGTGTCTTAATATTTGACATAATTCTTATATGTCATAGACAATAATATTTAGAGTAAGGAGTGTTTCTATTATGGCTAATATACTCTGGTTAGCTTTAAGATGTAAAGATTATTAATAATAGTAATTTTTGTATTAAGTATTATTAGTTCTAACCGTAAAAAATTTTATAAATAGACTAATAATATAATTATATTGGAGAAATAGTTCATTTTTCTATAGGGAGAATCTATTAAATTTTTTATTAGGGATATTAGTATGGATATACGTCTTATATTTGTTTTTTCTCCTGTGATAGCAGCAGCATCTTGGGCATTATATAATATTGGTCGAGTAGCATTACAACAATTTAACAAATTAGCTTCGCGCTAAAATGAAGAGTGAATGAAATAATTTTATTTCATTCACTCTTTATATTATTTTATTAGTAAATATAATTTAATCTTAAAAATTTAATACTTTATACTTTGGACAAAGTCTAATATAAGCGAAACTAACCTTCAAGTTTCTTTTTATTTGCACTTGACAAGAATAATAAAATAAATGTATACATATATATATTCAACTATAATAATGACATAATTGAATAACTATTATTATATAGTTTAGTAGTAAAAAAATATTTATTACTATGTTTTGATTATGATCTGAAAATAAATGCAAAGAGGAGTATTACTCTAATGGCTGTACCTAAAAAAAGGCGCTCAAAAGCAAAGGGAAGAACTAGGTTATCAAATTGGAAAGCTAAAGG